GCTAACCCAATAACGGAAGTTTTGTAAGGGGACCAGAGCAGGCTACAATAAAATCATGAAATTGATTTAAATTATATATCTAGGGTTTAATTATTATGACACATTACCTGGGGAGTTTCCCCCGACTCTCCCTGCGTTAACGAGGGTTCAAAGAAACTTTACTTTATTAGAACGAGTTAAGGTCAGATAGCAATAACTCCAAGTACTGATTCTTCAACACTATTTTAAAACCTGAAGATTTTATTGTATAGATACATGAAATACAAGATTTCCAACTGTGACGGAAAATGGGGAAACGGATACTCGATCGAAAGTGAGTAAATATCATTCCGTACAAATAGATATTCTATTAATATACGTAATGTATGAATTAAAATCAATTGTATATAGTGAAGTGGAAAGCCGTATTCGATGAAAATCGTATGTACGGTTTGGAGGGAGATCCTTCGCGACTCGAATGATCCACCCTACAATATGGAGTGAGAAGGCCGAAATGAATCATTAATCCCCAGCTTTAATGAGAGAAATTACTAATAAAATATTTCTCGTACTCATGTCACGTCAAAGTAATGCGGGGGAGAGAGATGCGAAAGCCGATCCGATTTATCGTAATCGATTAGTCGACATGTTGGTTAACCATATTCTTAAGCACGGGAGAAAATCATTGGCTTATGGAATTCTTTATAATGCCATGGTGAATATCGAGCGAAGAACGAAAAACAATCCACTATCTGTTTTGCGTCAAGCAATACGCAAAGTAACTCCCAACGTAGCAGTAAAGGCGAGACGTGTGGGTGGATCCACTTATCAAGTTCCCACTGAAATAGGATCTACACAGGGAAAAGTACTTGCTATTCGTTGGTTATCGGGGGCATCTCGAAAACGTCCAGGTCGAAGTATGGCTTTTAAACCAAGTTCTGAATCAATGGATGCTGCCAGAGATAATGGCAATGCTGTACGTAAAAAGGAAGAGACTCATAGAATGGCAGAGGCCAATAGAGCTTTCGCAAATTTCCGTTCATATAAATAAAGAGATTAATAACAACTAAGGAATATATGATATCAAATTGGAAGGAACGGTAAAATTGGTGTGAGTCGAAAGGCTTACATAATAAATAGAAATATCATAATGTTAATTTTAAATTAACATTGTATTTAAATAAAAAAAAAAAATTACTATTTTATTATGATCCATTTTCGTGAGAATTGAAAACAATTCGAAAATATTGATGAACTAAGTTTTTGAGCGAAACAATTTACTTTATTCGGCGTATCATATACGAAATCGATATTTCATTTGAATTATATCTCAAAGATATTATGAAATTAGAGTTTGATTTGCGTCTCTCATACGGGAGTACTATTTCACCGGAATGTATCTTAATTTCTAGTTTAATCATTCTCCTAATAATAGATTTAATTTCCGAAAAAGATACACCTTGGTTATATTTCATCTCCTTCGCAAGTTTGATGATAAGCATAACAGTCTTGTTCCCTCAATGGAAAGAAGAACCTATTATTAGCTTTTCAGGTAATTTCCGAACAGACACTTTTAACGAGATATTTCAATCTCTGATTCTATTATGTTCAGCATTATGTATTCCCCTATCTGTGGAGTATATTCAATGTACAAAAATGGCCGTAATGGAGTTTCTGTTGCTCATATTAACAGCTACTTCGGGAGGAATGTTTTTGTGTGGTGCTAATGATTCAGTAACTATATTTGTGGCTCCAGAATGTTCAAGTTTATGTTTCTATTCATTATCCGGATATACCAAGAGAGATGCAAGATCTAATGAAGCAACTATGAAATACTTACTTATGGGTGGAACAAGTTCTTCTATCTCGGCTCATGGTTTTTCTTGGTCATATGGTTCATCTGGGGGAGAGATTCAACTTCAGAGAATAGTGAATGGACTTATAGATGCACAAATGTATAACTCTCCAGGAACTTTGGTTGCGCTCATATGCGTAATGGTAGGAATTGGATTCAAACTCTCTCTGGTTCCCTTTCATCAACGGACCCCTGATGTATATGAGGGAGTGCGATTCGTTTAATTATTCTCTCATTTGTATAACAAAACAAATAGATACTTCTTTTTTCCTCCCATATTGAATATGGAAAGAGATCTACAGACATGCAGAATAAAGAAACTGTTATCCTCACTCGGATTAAAACACAACTTTTGCCGAGGTTCTTATAACACTTTCGTTCGAATAACGATTAAGGTGAAGCAAAGTGAGAAGCATTTAATATTTCTGAATAAATATTTTTTGCAAGTTAGTTATTATGGGTAGCTTCTACAAAGAATCAGGATAGTGACGCATGAAAGAGATTCAATTTCTATTGTGTAGATGCTACATAGTTAGTTTTCATCCTCCAAAGACTACGAGTGTATTAGAACGGAGAAGCATCCGCCGACCGATGGATCACCCTAGAATAACAATCCATGGCTATTGATAACGAATAAAATCAGATGGTTTTTCTATCGAATCTACCTTTTAGATAGACTCTCGGAAAAGAAAGATAAGAGGGATTGAACAGGTCAGCACCTCGGTATGAAAACCATTGATGAGGGATTCCTCGAAAAGTTAAAGATTAGTAATTATTTGTACATACAAATTCATAAATTACATCTTATGCATACGCGAGGAGGGTAATAAGGAAAAAACATAATCTTTTTTTTATTACTTAGGAGCCGTGTGAGATGAGAGTCTCATGCACGGTTCTGAATGAGAGGAGAGAGTGAATAATGATCCTCCTTCCGACTCTGACTCCCCTACCCCAGTTGTTGCTCTTCTTTCTGCTGCTTCGAAAGTAGCTGCTTCAGCTTTAGCTACTCGAATCTTCAATACTATTTTTTCCTTCTCATCGAACGAATGGCATTTCCTTTTAGAGATATTAGCTATTCTTAGTATGATATTAGGCAATTTGATTGCGATTAATCAAACGAGCATGAAACGAATGCTTGCATATTCTCCAATAAGTCAAATTGGGTATCTTATGATTGGAATAATTGCTGGAAACTCAAACGGATATGCAAGCATGTTAACTTACACGCTATTTTATATCTTTATGAGTTTAGGAACTTTTGCTTGCATCATATTATTTGGTTCACGTACGGGAACAGATAACATTCGAGATTATGCCGGATTATATATAAAAGATCCTTTGCTAGCTCTTTCTTTCACTCCATGTTCATTACCTCTGGGAGGTTTTCCCCCGCCATCAGGTTTTTTTGGAAAACTTCATCCATTCTGGTGTGGATGGCAAGCAGGTTTATATTTATTAGTCTCGATAGGACCTTTGACGAGTGTTATTTCCATATACTATTATTCGAGAATCATTGGATTGTTAATAATCGAACGGGACAAAGAAATAACTCCTTATGTAACAAATTATATAATCTCTCCATCTTCCTTAATATCAAAAAGTTTTATTGAACTCGGTATGGTGTTATGTGCAGTAGCATCTACCATATTGGGAGTAATAATGAATCCCATTATTACTATTGCCCAGGATAATATTTCTTCAAGTCATTCGATTAGTAACTGAATACTCTTTTCCCTAGAAAATTTATCAACTTTGGAAATTTCTTTTTACTCCTGATAGAAAATGGAGATCGAGAAATGAACTTATCTTATAATGAGTGAGTTGTAAAATGAACTTACAATGAGTTGTTCTATCTCATTGTAAGTTCATTTTCGAATAATATCCGAATTAATTATTGTAAATGTGAATTAGTTATATGAGTCTATGTTATTTCTCCCTGTTAGTCAGGAAACCCAGTTTCAACAATCATTAATATATATATATTAATAATTGTGTTAGATATTATATATCATATGAATAATAAAAATTTAAAAAAGTGGATAGAATTGTATCAATTGATCATTCTAATCCTCGGAAAAATTTCGATGATTGATTGAAAAGAATAAGAGAATACTTAACTTAGTCTATGTTTTTGAATTTGGATCAAGTATAATATTGATTGTGATTGAAAGCCTTGATGGTGAAATGGTAGACACGCGAGATTCAAAATCTCGTGCTATGAAGCATGGAGGTTCGAGTCCTCTTCAAGGCATACTATTGAGATGAGACTCTATCAAATGAACCGTGAAATAATAAGGTTGGTTCAGTATTATCTCAATATAGATCAAGATTTATTTATAATAGATTGGCTAGGGAATAAAGTATTTTATTTATCTCTTCACACCAAATTCATGACATATCAATCTATGTTTATAGTATACTGCATGTAGTATCATATAGATGGTACGTAGATAATGTGGCAGATAGGAAGTAAAAGTACAGTAAATAGAAAATGAGCTTTTTTAGATGAATAATCTTATGTAGGTCAGAAAACTGTCTTGTGTTATACTATTCATCTAATATTAGATAATGGATCAGACTTATATGGGTTTTCATTGAATTCAAGGAGATTGATTGTATCTCCCAAAAAAATTGAATCGATTATATTCATTATGAATCTCTGAAGAAGATTTAGAATCTTTATCGGATGAGATTTTTGAGTCCTTTCAGAATATTATTAAATAATAAGATAAATAATGAGATTATGGAAGTAAATATCCTCGCATTTATTGCTACTGCACTGTCCATTTTCATTCCCACTGCTTTCTTACCTATCCCTTATGTAAAAACAGCCAGTCAAAGCAATTAAATTCATTCTCAATTTAATATTCACTTATAAGGGAATGATAGAAGAAGTCCAAGTTATTTCTGGATAATCACATACATCATTGCAAATACTCATTGAATTCAAAAAAACTATATCGGGGGAATGTTGAATATATTCCCCCAACAAATATAGTCCTTTCTAATCTAACTCACGTGTTATTTCTTATATGATTCATATGGAGTATGGTCCTAGTACTACGGTGGGAGTAGGACTAGTGTTGGTAGGCATACTTTTGTACGCCCCTAGAGAAAGGGAACCTAATGTATCTAGAGGTGTGATTTTGAATGTGCTTAAAGATATTTCGTTCGAGAGATTCAACATATTAACTAATAATATTTAATATGGAACTTGAGAAGAGGAGAAGAGAAGATTTCTTCTCTATAGAACGAAATAGATCAATAATCTATGGCTAACATAGTTTAATATTCTAGATTACTTCGAAAACAAATTTCACTGAAATTTTATTTGGATCGATTGATAAACAGAAAGATGAAAAATATCATTTTTATGTCAATTCTTGGTTCTCTTTCCTCTGGAGAAGAGAATGGTGAAACCAACGGAGTATACCACGAGCCCAATGATAATCCTTTAGTAGAATGTGATAAGTACATATAAAATAAACCTGATTTCTTAAGAATAAAAAATAATTTGGGAATATAATTTCATTAAGCAGGTTAAAGACAATTCAAGAAGTTATATAAAAACTCACTTGAATTTGGGGTAAAAACGATATGTTATTTTCATAATTTTTTACTTAAGCCATAAAGAGATTAAAATATCATATATGGTTTTCGGGGGGGGGAGAGCAACAAATCAACCTATCCCAATATTACGATTTCCTTTTCTCTTCTATTGGATTATTATGTGGAGGAATTTTTATTCTCCAGGGTTGGCGTTTAGATCCCATTCCTTTATTATCCCAAATGCTTCTAAGTGGAACTGCTATTTCTTCTATTGCGGAAAGTCTATATTTACGTAGTATTAAAAACAATATAACCAATTTATATTATGATAAATATAAATATTTTTTTTTCAACCTATTGACTTGGTCGAAAAAGAAATTGATCTATCAAAACTTTGAATTCGGGACAGGAAGAAAAAAACAAAGGCCTTTATATTATGGAAAATGGGAAGGAATTGATTATACCTCATATATTCCTTGCGAGGAAAAACAAATATAGAAAACAGATCGAATTATGAAAATATTTTCCATATTCATAAATTTATTAAATCATTATTAAATAAAAAACATTCAATAATGATTTAATAAATTTATTATTTATAATCGGGAATTATGGTCCGCTTCTTCCCCGTACCACAAGTGAGAGAGGAAATGTGGAAACTACCATCAAAGCAGCCCAAGCAATATTAACTATATCCGTAAAGATTCTCCTTATCTTTTTGATCCTCGAATAGAAGAAAGAATCTATATTATTTCCATGTAGAAATATAGAAATAATATTATATGATGATTTATTCTATACTGATAATATGAAGAGCTTTTAATACCGCCAAGTATTGAATAAAATGAATCTTTAATATAATCTATATTTTGGATTTTTTAGGCAATATTATATTAAAGGAATTCGAGATTGTTGAGACAGGAAATCTAAAATCACTTGCTTTTATTCCATAATTGATTTATACTTAACGTAGGGTTGTCTATCCATGATGAAAATCCGAATATGGATAACGTGACAGGCTATAATATGGAACAACACAATTCGTATTTAGAAGTAACATGATAGCCAACCCAAACTACTTCTTTCTTTGTATTTTCAGGCGACACCCAGATTTGAACTGGGGATAAAGGATTTGCAGTCCTCTGCCTTACCACTTGGCCATGTCGCCTCCACTGTATCGTAATTGAACCTTTTTGATCTTCGACCTAGGATTGTAATAAATATAATAAATATAAGTTAATGTATTATAAGAATGATTAATGGTTCAATCAAGTGTTTGTTTCTCTCCCCTCTCAAATGGAACGGTATTCCTTTCCTTATTAAGTTAAGAATTTGTATTTTTTCCTGAGTCTCACATAACATAATTAGTTCAAAATTAGAATAAAATCTATCGATTTGCTACCTACCACTATATTGGTACATATTTCTTTATCAATATGGAGTTTTTTCTATTTCCATCTTGACAGAAAAAGGAAAAGAGGGAAATAGAGAAAAGAAGAGGAAAGAGAAGAAAGAGAAGATTCAACATGGTATTAGAAAAGAATGGGGAAATGTTTGTACTGCCTAATTTCGGGAAAATACAATTGGAAGCATTTCATCGTTTTGTTGATCAGGGATTAATGGAAGAACTGAATAATTTTCCCTGTATCGAAGATACAGATGAAGAGATTGAATTTCGATTATTTGGTGAACAATATTACTTAATAGAACCGTTGATCGGAGAAAAAGATGCCGTATGTGGGTCCATTACGTATTCATCCAAGTTATATGTACCAGCCCAATTGACTCAAAAGGGAAGGGGGAGAATAAAAAGACAAACTGTATATATTGGGAATATTCCTTTAATGAGCTCCCAAGGTACTTTTGTAGTGAATGGAACTGCTAGAGTTGTAATCAATCAAATTTTACGAAGTCCTGGTATTTACTATAATCTGGAACGGGATCCAAAAGGGAACCCTATATATACCGGCACGATAATCTCAAATCGTGGAGGAAGATTCAAATTAGAACTTGATATGAAGAACAGGATATGGGTTCGTATAAATAAGAAACAGAGAATATCCATTTGACTTTTATTATTAGCTATGGGTTTGGATACAAGAGAAATCTTAGAAAATGTTTGTTATCCTGATGTGTTGAGTGATGCTTTTCGGAAAACGAAGGCAAAAAGTATTCAATCGAGAGAATATGCCATATCGGAACTTTACAAACTATTATATGGTACAGACGAATATTTGAAATTCCCCGATATATCTGAAGAATTACAAGAAAGATCCTTTCAACCAAAATTTGAACTAGGGAAGATTGGTCGAATAAATTTGAACAAGAAACTTAATCTTGATGTACCTAAAAATGAGATTTTTTTATTACCAAAAGATATGTTAGCTGTTATAGATTATTTGATCAAAGTTCGAATTGGAATAGGAACCTTTGATGATATGGATCACTTAAAGAATAAACATATTTGTTCCGTAGCAGATTTATTAAAAGATCAATTAAGATTGGCATTAGAGCGTTCGGAGGATTCGGTGCGGGGAAGAATGAATAGGGCAACTCAGCATAAACGTGTACCAACTTTTGGAAGTCTAGTAACTTCAAGTTTATTATTAACAACTTTCAAAGAATTTTTTGGTTCACATCCCTTATCTCAATTTCTAGACCAAACTAATCCATTAACACAAATAGTTCATAGACGAAGATTAAGTTATTTGGGCCCTGGAGGATTAATAAGACGAACCGCTAGTTTCCAAGTACGAGATATTCATCCTAGTCATTATGGGCGTGTTTGTCCCATCGAAACGTCCGAAGGAATGAATGCTGGACTCATTTCATCATTGGCTCTTCATGCAAGCGTTGATCATTGGGGATTCTTTGGAAGTCCCTTCTATAAGATCTCCGATATATTATCCGAGGAGGGGGATACTGCGACTCATGTATCAGCGGAAGAAGATGAATACTATCGAATAACTACAGGAACTTGTTTATCGGTATCTCAGGAGAATAAAGAGGAACAAGTTACTGCAGCTCGATATCGACAAGAAATTGTGACTATTGCATGGAATCAAATACATCTTCGAAGTATTTTGCCTCTACAACATTTTTCCGTTGGAGCTTCTCTTATTCCTCCTCTTGAAAACAATGATGCAAATCGTGCTTTAATGGGTTCTAATATGCAACGTCAAGCAGTTCCACTTTCGAAACCCGAAAAATGCATTGTAGGAACAGGATTGGAAGGTCAAGTAGCCCTAGATTCGGGAACTGTGGTTGTAGCCACACAAGGAGGAAAAATTGATTATATTGATGGTGAAAAAATAACTTTGTTAGTTAACGATGGAAATAAAATAGATACCAAATTAGTTATATATCAACGTTCTAATAACGATACTTGTATACATCAAAGGCCTCGGGTTAATCAAAGTGAATATCTAGAAAGAGGGCGAATTTTGGCGGACGGGGGAGCTACGGTAGGGGGAGAACTAGCTCTAGGGAAAAATATATTAATAGCATATATGCCATGGGAAGGATACAATTTTGAGGACTCAGTACTTATCAGTGAACGTCTAATACATGAAGATATTTTTACGTCTATTCATATTGGGAAATATGAAATTGGGGCTCGTGTAACACCTGAAGGTACTGCTGAGGAAATTACCAGAAAAATACCCCATTTAGATGATTATTTTCTTCGTCATTCGGATAAGAGTGGCCTTGTATTACCGGGATCTTGGGTAGAAACGGGAGATGTTTTAGCAGGTAAATTAACACCTCGAGATTCGGAGGAATCGCTGAAGGCTCCGGAAGGTAACTTATTACAAGCCATATTTGGTATTGATATAACTACTACGAGAGAAACTTGTCTTAAAGTACCTCCAGGTGGAAGAGGTCAAGTTATTGATGTGAGATGGATTTATCCAGAGGATACTTCTAGGTATACAAAGGTTGTTCATGCATATGTCCTGCAGGAACGCAAAATACAGGTAGGTGATAAAGTTGCTGGAAGACATGGTAATAAGGGTATCATTTCAAAAATTTTACCTAGACAAGATATGCCTTATTTGCAAGATGGAACACCAATTGATATGATATTGAGCCCCTTAGGGGTACCTTCACGGATGAATGTGGGACAAATCTTTGAATGTGTGCTTGGTATAGCAGGAGACTTTTTGGGGAGACATTATAGAATAATGCCTTTCGATGAAAGATACGAACGGGAAGCTTCGAGAAAGCTAGTATTTTCCGAACTTTATGAGGCTAGTAGGCAAACAGCTAATCCATGGTCATTCGAACTCGATAATCCCGGGAAAAGCCGATTGATTGATGGAAGAACGGGAGAAATTTTTGAACAACCTGTTACGATAGGAAAAGCTTATATGCTAAAATTGATTCATCAAGTTGATGAGAAAATCCATGCACGATCTAGTGGACCTTATTCACGTGTTACACAACAACCACTTAGGGGGAGATCCAAACGGGGGGGGCAACGGGTGGGAGAGATGGAAGTTTGGGCTCTAGAAGGTTTTGGTGTTTCCCATATTCTACAAGAAATGCTTACTATTAAATCTGATCATGCTGAAACTCGTCAGAAAGTGGTTAGTACCATTGTAGCTGGAGGATCGATATATGAACCTGAAATAACTACTCCAGAATCTTTTCGATTGCTCGTTCGAGAACCACGATGTTTAGCCCTAGATTTGGATCTAGTTATTATAGAAAAAGATTTAATAATAGATTATAAAGAAGTTTAGTGCAAATCAATCGGAACTTTAATCTCATGATTTACCAAAATCATCAATATCTTCGAATTGGATTAGCTTCTCCCGAACAAATTCGTGCCTGGACTGAAAGAATTTTACCTACCGGAGAGGTAGTTGGACGGGTAACTCAACCCAGCACTTTCTATTATGGCAGCGATAGACCAGAAAAAGATGGGATATTCTGTGAGAGAATATTTGGGCCTATTTAAAGTGGAGTTTGCGCCCGTGGAAAGTATCAATGGAGTGAAGAAAATGAGGAAGACTCAAGTTTCTGTAAGGAATGCGGAGTTGAATTTACCGAATCTCGAGTTCGAAGATATCGAATGGGATACATCGAATTAGCATGTGCGGTAACTCATGTATGGTATTTAAAAAAGCTTCCTAGTCATATTGCGAATATCCTATCCAAACCTCTTAGGGAATTGGAAAGCCTAGCATACTGCGATGTGTGACTCGATCATAGTTTTTGATTGTACGGATTGAAATAGAAACCGTCATCCCATCCAATTTCATAGGGATGCCTTTAGCTCCGACATGTCTCTTGAGGAGTGGCACGAAGCTCGAGATTATAAGTAATGAGAAAAAAAGGAGGATTTATCTAGGGTTCATACAATATGTGTACATATTATATTATGTATAATATTATTCGTTAATCAGACTTCGTAATAAATTCCATTCTCTTTCTCAGAGAGAATCCGGAAATCCTTCGAAATTTAGAATATTTCGAATGAGCTTATGTAATAAGTAAGCTTTTGTAGGTATGGCTATAGAAGTCTATCCATCGCATATGTGCTTCAAATAGCATTATGACCATCGGAGTAGAGCGAGAACCCAAGGGATCGAAGGAATCGGAATACGAACGAGGGAAATCCTTATGAATTCCAATTTCATTGGAAGGTATCTCTGTAAGAAGGTATATCACTCGAAGGAAATAAGACTACTCAAGAATAAAGAATAGGAATTAATTCTTCTGTAATGGAAAGAACATACATAAATTAGTTTACTTTAGGTATAACTTGAGTAACGAGTAGCTATTTTTCCTCGCTAAGCAACAGAATCTAAAAATTATTCGATGTGAAATAAGTAAGAATGAAAGATTCTCATGTTTTAATAATAGCTACTTGAGCCGGATGAGGGGAAACTCTCGCGTCCGATTCTGCGGGGGGGAACTAGATAATAACCTATCCCAATCTTTTTTTTGCCAAGCCTATAACTAACAAACCTACTTTATTTGGATTAAAACGAGGTTTATTTTAATATGATAATAATGATTATGAAATTCGGAACGAAAGTATTCCTTGCTTTTTTCATTGTCCAGACTTCAACGAATTTATGGGTAGAGAAATAGCTACTGGAGGAGATGTTACCAAAAAACTATTAGCTAGTCTAAAACTGAAAGTTGTTTTGGATCGCGCATATGAAAAATGGGAAGAATTTTTGGTGAACGGTGAACCTACAGAAGATAAATGGGAAAACCGTAAAATTCAAAGAAGGAAAGATTTTTCGGTTAGACATATGAAATTGATCAAATACTTTATCCGAACAAAAACAAATCCGGAGTGGATGGTTTTATCATTATCACCAGTTCTTCCTCCTGAATTAAGACCTATGGTTCAGTTAGGCGAAGGTAAAATAATTAGTTCGGATATAAATGAACTTTATCGAAGAATCATTTTTCGAAATAATTCTCTCAGTTGTCTTTCAGAAATAAGAATATTTGCACCGGAAGGAGTACTTGTTTGTCAAAAGAAATTGGTTCAGAAAGCTGTAGATGCACTTATTGATAATAGCATCGGCGGAGAACCCATGACGGATACTAATGATAGGCCTTTGAAATCCTTTTCAGATGTAATTCAAGGCAAGGAAGGAAGATTTCGTGAGAATTTACTTGGAAAACGAGTTGATTATTCAGGTCGTTCTGTTATCGTGGTAGGTCCCTCTCTTTCATTACACCAATGTGGATTACCTCGAGAGATAGCCATAGAGCTTTTTCAACCATTCATAATTCGCAATTTAATTGGACGAAATCTTGTTCCCAACATTAAAGCCGCTAAACTCCTGATTCAGAATAAAATGCCTCTTATATGGAAAATACTCCAAGAGGTTATGCAAGGACATCCCGTATTGTTGAACCGAGCACCTACATCACACAGACTAGGCATACAAGCATTCGAACCCATTTTAGCAGACGGACGTGCTATTCGTTTAAATCCATTAGTTTGTGCAGGGTCCAATGCAGACTTTGATGGAGATCAAATGGCTGTCCATGTACCTTTATCCTTGGAGGCCCAAGCAGAAGCTCGTCTACTTATGCTTTCCCACACGAATCTCTTATCTCCAGCTACAGGAGATCCCGTTTCTGTACCGAACCAAGATATGCTTCTTGGACTTTATACATTAACAATTGAAAGTAATCAAGGTATTTATGGAAATCGATATAATCCATTTCCGTATAAGAATGGACTTTCTCAAAGAATACCTTATTTTTATAGTTACAATGATGTGCTCAGAGCGGAATCGCAGAGAGAAATGAACTTATACAGTCCTTTGTGGCTCCGATGGTCAGTAGATGATGATCTACGCATAATGAATTCCGTGAATCAGGAAGAGCCTATTGAGGCTCAGTATGAGCCTTTGGGTACTTTCCATCAGATCTACGAACATTTCCAGGTTAGGGGGGATGGAGAAGAGAACACACTTAGTATATACATTTGTACAACTGCTGGTCGTATTATTCCGAATCAAGAAATAGAATCAGCTCTACAAGGCATCTCCAAAGATTCTTCACTTCGGAATGGAGTACCGCCAGCTGTGACGATATAATTATAATCACCTGTTAAAACAAGACTTGTTTGTACAAATATTAAGATTGAGGAAACCTTTCGGTAAAAGGCTGGAATTCATTGGTGGTGAATCCTACTTATGAGAATGGGGAGATATGGCGGCGGAACCAGATAAATTGCTCCTCTATAATAAAGTGATGGATAGAACTGCCATAAAACAATTTATTAGTAGGTTAATAACTCATTTCGGAATGGTGTATACGGCACATATCCCAGATCAACCTAAGACTTTGGGTTTTTAATAGGCTACTTACAAAGCCGTTTCATTAGGCATTGACGATCCTTCAACAACACCTTCCAAGGGATGGTTTATTCGGGATGCGGAGCAACAAGGTTCTTACGAAGAGGAACATCATCGTTATGGAAATGTGCATGCGGTAGAAAGATCACGTCAATTGATTGATACATGGTACACTACGAGTGAATATATGAAGCAGGAAATGACTCCTAATTTTAAGATAACTGATCCTTCAAATCCAGTACATATGATGTCCTTCCCAGGAGCCCGAGGAAATATATCTCAAATTCACCAATTATTAGGTATGAGAGGATCAATGTCGGATCCTAAAGGACAAATTATTGATTTACCCATTCAAAGTAATTCTCGCGAAGGACTATCTCTAACAGAATACATAATTCCTTGTTATGGCGCTCGTAAAGGAGTTGTGGATATTGCCATACGAACAGCAGATGCCGGATACCTTACACGTAGACTTGTTGAAGTAGTTCAACACATTGTTGTACGTAGAATAGATTGCGGCACTATTAAAGGTATCCTCATAAGTCCCATTCGGGATGAGCAAAGAAATATACGAATGATTGCTGAATCAAGACTGATTGGTCGTGTATTAGCAGATAATGTATACGTAGATGCGAGATGCGTTGCTACACGTAATCAAGATATTGGAGCTGAACTTGCAAATCAATTGATGTTTCAAACACAACCAATATCTATACGATCCCCTTTGACTCGTAAAAGTATGCTTTGGATCTGTAAACTATGCTATGGTTGGAGTCTTACTCATGGTAACCTGGTAGAATCAGGAGAAGCAGTGGGTACTATTGCAGGTCAGTCTATTGGGGAACCAGGGACTCAATTAACCTTAAGAACTTTTCATACTGGTGGGATACCCACGGGTGGTATTGCGTAACATATACGAACTCCTTTTACTGGAATTATTAAATTTAATGCCGATTCGGTTTATCCCACACGTACACGTCATGGACATCCTGCTTGGATATGTGACAATGATTTATCCATTACTATTGGAAATAAGTATGAAGTGCGTAACCTAACAATCCCACCGCAAAGTTTGATCTTGGTTCAGAACAACCAACATGTAGAATCAAAACAAGTTATTGCAGAGGTTCATGTTACAACATCCACTTCAAAAGAAAGAATTAAAAAATCTATTTATTCCAACTTGGATGGGGAAATGCACTGGGGTGCGAAAGTGCGTCACAACTCTGAGCATGTACATAGTAACATTCATCTCATAATTAAGACAAGTTATGTACGGGTATTATCGGGAAGATTTCATAATATCGGTGGCATACGATTCTTCTACCAGGATGAAGATCAGATCGATGTTCAATTTCCCTTGACCGAGGAAAATAAACCACTTCTTGATTCTCATTCGGAAAAAGATCAGAGAAATCCTGAATCATTCAATTTTTGTTCGAGAAGAAACAAAAAAACTTTTAATCATTCAGAGTTCGATCATAGCATATCCAATAATAGGAATTGGAATTCTATATATTCCACTTTCATTTTGCATGGTTATAAAGTAACACGAAAACATAAAAAAGGTAGGGTTTCTTTCTCACTGGAACAAGATAGAAACAGATACAATGAACAAATCCCGGATTTTGAATTTGTCCCTAAAATATCTAAAAATGGAGTTTTACGAAATGATGACATTTTGGCCGTTTCAAATGATCCTAGATACATAACCAAGGATTTGGGGATTATCAAGTATGGTACTATAAAAGTCGATTCGATTGGCAAAAAAAATGAGATTCTTGGGAATAGAAAAACGAAAAGATTCATAACAAGACATGAGATAATTGAAGGTGGTAACTTTTTTTTAATCCCGGAAGAAGTACATATTGTACATGAACCTCTTTCTTCCATCTTAGTAGAGGATAATAGTATTATTCGGGCGGGTGCAAAAATAACTTCGGATATTCATAGCCGAGTAAGTGGATTAGTTCGAATACGAAGGATAACAGACAATAAATTCGAAATAAAAATATTACCTGGGAGTATCATTCATCCAGGGAAAGCAAGGGAAATATCCGAACAAGGGGACGCTTTAATACAACCAGGGAAAAGAATTTCCGGTACATTCAGATCCAGGGATTGGACTTATCTCCAGTGGATCATACCTCGTACAGATAAACCTTTTGCTTTACTCAGACCTGCAATAGAATATGAAATACCTGACAAATCAGCAACAACATTCTCTCATCGGGAGTTACTGGGGGAACAAGGGATCCTAAGAGTGAAAGCTGTTCAATATCTTCTCTATGAGGATGGTGAAGAAGTTCGAATCAATGACACGGGTATCCAATTAGTTCAAACTTGTTTAGTCTTGGATCAGGAAAGGGGATCTCCTATGAGAGTAGAAAGGGCTTATACTTCTTTCATTGAGATAGGAACGAATAAAACTTTCCAATTCCAATATTTTCTTCAACTTAGTTTGATAAAACATTCTTTAGATACTGGGAATAATTATGATAATGACAATAATGATAATAATAATAATGATCATAATAACAATGATACAGCAGATTCTAAATATATTTTGGGTAACAAAGTTCATTACACCAGTCATTCTTCCAATGGTGAAAGTCAATCATTTAGTAAACATAAAGGTATTATTCGTATTTTACCCAATAGAGATCAAGAAAACACATCTTTTCTTATCTTGTCCCCGGACGATTCTCTCTCCTTCACCCCTTCATTTACTGATCCGAAATATTATGATACAGTAGAAAAAAACGAGATAAAATTTGATTCAGATGCCAATGTTTCTCTGACAGAATTTTTGAATGATTCCTTAATATCCCCAAGTGAAAGTAATAAAAGTACACAATTCGATTTAAAAGGAATTACTACAGATTCTGTTTCATCGATTCAAGAGGATTTACAAGAAAATCTTATGCAAGTAACTCTGTTGGAAAGGTTAGGTATTTTAGGTAATTTACATAGTATCGTTAATCCTCTGTCTTCCCTCTGTCGGTTAACCTATAGTAGAGTTCCATCCAATAAATATTCCATTATTGACAATTTAAAAAATACTTCCGAAGTGCCCAAATGGTATTTTTCAGATGAAAATAAAAGAAATTATCATTTGATTTTCCGCAAAAATATTATTTTTGATTGGTGTTTCTCATTATTTTGTCCATACAAAAAAACATTCCGATTAGTTAGTCTTGGACAATTGATATGTGAGGGTGTATCTACACCCGAATATGGACCACTTTTCCAATCTTGTCAAATAATAGCCATTCATATAGAATTTGTAGTAATTAGATTAGCTAAGCCATACTTAGCTAATGTAGGAGCGACTGTTCATAATAGTTGTGGGGACATTGTTAAAGAAGGAGATGCATTAATAACATTAATATATGAAAGATTAAAATTTGAAAATATCATTTTTCAAGGTCTTCCTAGGATCGAGCAACTGTTAGAATCCCGCCCCAATACTTCGGTATCAATGGATTTCAAAGACAGTTTTGAAGATTGGAACAACGATATGACATGGATTTTTGGATACCCTTGGAGTTTCTTTCTCAGTGCTAGAGTAAGTTTAGAACAAAGTCGAATCGATTTGGTTGATCAAATTCAAAAGGGTTATCGGTCCCAAGGAGTGAAAATATCCGATAAGCATTTGGAAATTATTGTGCGCCAAATGACATCGAAAATAATCACTTTAGAAGATGGAATAGCTAATGTTTTTTTACCCGGAGAACCAATCGAAGTTTCACGGGCACAAAGGATGAATCGTGCTTTGGAAGAAGAAATTCCTTATAAACCTATATTACTGGGAATAACGAAAGCATCTATTAATACTAAGAGTTTCCTTTCAGAAGCGAGTTTCCAAGAGACTACCAGAATATTAGCTAGAGCTGCTATCCGGGGTAAAATCGATTGGTTGAAAGGCTTAAAAGAGAATGTCATTCCTGGTGGAATAGTTCCTGCCGGTACTGGATGCGGAGAAGCAATTTGGCGAGTAACTCTAGAGAGACAAAGGGGGATTTATTTGGGAACAAAGAATAATAAACTATTCATTAACGAGATCAAACATATTTTATTGTATGGAGAAAAGGAATTCCCTCTTTCTTCCAGTAAAAAAACTATTCATGAAGTGTTAAGAACATCAGTATCCGAAGCAGATTTCGATAAACAACTTTAATGCAAAGTATATTTGAGTAGGAAGAGAATTAAATAAAACTAAAAATAAAAGGAGTTTTTTATTTTTTATGAGAAGGGGATATAACCCTAAATTTTTTTAGAGATTCAGTTTATTAATAAATTTAGTCTTATAGTCCCTGGACTACATTATATTATATTATAATCCCTGGGATTCTCCTTGAGATGGGAAGAGGAAACGGAACCAAAATCTTGGAATATTTCTTTTAATTCTAAAAGTAGGAGTTCATTTCAGTTATCAAGCTCAAAATGGAATCTTAAAATGGCACCTCATATTCCCACAGAACGTAAGGGTATTCATATTACAAATTCTATTTAAAATGCTCGCCTTTCATCAGAAGCCTGTGATTAAGTGGCTAATGCAGCAAGTAAAGGAAAACAATTTTCAATAGATAGTTGGTACGAAATATCAAGCAGCTGCATCAGCTGCTACAAAAGCTCACATTACGTAAATAAAAAAGAGCTCGGTGGTCAACTAATTGGTCTACTATGGAAATACGCCCGCCCTCAAGGATCAAAAAAAGATTTGGAGGACAGGAGGATCTGATGGATTTCTAGATAAAGAAGCAGCCATTCCGAAAATACAATTGGCTCAACCGCGGAAAAAGATAAATATCCAGGTGGAATTAAATATATATATGACAGGTTTATCCGATGTTGTAACAACTGTTGATTAACAGAAAGAGCCTACTGCTATTTAAGAATGTATAATTTTAAGTATTCCAACCATTCGCTTAGTGAATACGGATTGCGATCCGGATCTTACGGATATCCCAATTCCAGCCAATGATGATTCTAGATCTTCGATTGGATGGATCTCGAATAAATTTGCGTCAGCGATTCGCAAAAGTCGTGATTAATTGTTTCTTTCCAAGAACCTGGGAATTCTTGAGTTAATCACTGCTTTCGGACCCAAAAATATATGATATATTTATATAAATATCTTTTCGTTTTCTTAATATCTTTTATTCGAAAAAGATATTTATATAGATAAAGTGGTCGAAAATCCAAAAGTAAGATATTTTAAAGAAAAAACGATTTTTCAGAATCATTTCTTCTTTTTATAGTTAATCTTTAGGAGGAGCAATACGTATATTGCACCATCTCTATCTTCCATTACCACGTTCCATAATCTGTACGAAATATCCGGTGTGGAAGTAGGTCAACACTTCTATTGGCAAATAGGTAGTTTCCAGGTTCATGGACAAGTACTTATAACCTCTTGGGTTGTAATTACTATTTTATTAAGTTTAGCCATTCTAGCTACTGGAGATCCATAAACCGTTCCGCCGGATGGTCAAAATCTTGTCGAATATGTTCTAGAATTTATTTGAGACTTGGCTAGAACTCAAATTGGAGAAGAGGAATATCGTCCTTGGGTCCCTTTTATTGGAACCATGTTCTTATTTATTTTTGTCTCCAACTGGTCAGGTGCTCTTCTCCCTTGGAAAATCTTTGAGTTACCCCATGGAGAGTTAGCTGCACCTACGAATGATATTAATACTACTGTTGCTTTGGCTTCGCTTACATCGGTAGCATATTTTTATGCAGGTCTTCACAAAAAAGGTTTAAGTTATTTTGGTAAATATATTCAACCAACCCCAATACTTTTACCGATCAATATCTTAGAAGACTTTACTAAACCTTTATCACTTAGCTTTCGACTTTTCGGCAATATATTAGCTGATGAATTGGTGGTTGCTGTTCTTATTTCCTTAGTACCTCTAGTAGTTCCCATACCTATGATGTTTCTAGGATCATTCACAAGTGCTATTCAAGCTTTGATTCCTGCGACTCCAGCTGCAGCTCATACAGGAGAATCCATGGAAAGTCATCATTAGTTATTGAATAGACCTTTCAATTGGATAGATGGACATACGATTCTTATTTATCTGTATAGAATATAGAAGTAGTCTCTATGTCGAGATTGAAGTGAAATCTTTCTTGGTATAGATAGTTTTGGGAAAATCAATCACTTTGCTAGATCTAGCTTCTTGAGAAAAGATTTATATCTTCCCGTAAGAGAAATCGATTCTTATATATTGATCTTTTTTGATTCTAATATAAATTGATTTTCTCAGGTATAATAGGAATAATATGAACGATCACGAAACTTTTCTTTCATATTAGTCAAATTGAATTAGTAAAATCTCTCAATAAAATAAAAGGTTATATGAAAATAACTGAATGAATTGAAAATTGAACTTAGTTTATTAGAATATTCACTTTTTAATTGTTTTGTTCCTCGGTCACAACATAATAAATAGGTTAAAAAAAAAAATCAGACTTATTATACATTATGGATGTAATTCGATTTACATAATTCACGTAATATAAAGTGATTAGGTTAGGAAATCGAGATAGAATTGCTATTCAGTCAAATTCATTCTGCCTCTCCTCAATATCTGAGTAATATTGAAATATGTAAAAAATAATGAATATGTAATCTATTGGATAGATGTAGAGAAAGAATATTATTTTTTATCTTCATATTCTTTATTATCTTTAGCGACACCATCACTTTAATGAGAAACATCTTGAGTTATTAACTATTTTCATGAAAGATTTTATAATGAATAAAAGTAGTTAGCAATAGAGGATAGGTTTTCATTAACCATTCCCCAACCTAGTTGGAGGAGATCGATTACCATACGAACCCCCCGATTTCTGCTGCTCCCGTTATTGCTGCTGGATCAGCTGTAGGTCTCGCTTCTATCGGACCCGGTATTGGTCAAGGTACCGCTGCAGGTCAAGCTGTAGAAGGTATCGCGAGACAACCAGAAGCTGAAGGTAAGATTCGAGGTACCTTGTTGCTAAGCTTAGCTTTCATGGAAGCTTTAACTATCTATGGACTAGTTGTAGCTCTAGCACTTCTATTTGCAAATCCTTTTGTTTGATCCGAGGAAGCTCCGTACCTCTTGTTACTAATAATTAATCCCCTTCTCTATTTATTCGTCTGTTCAGCCGATTTTCTATAGAGGGGGGGCTAATAATAACGAGTAAGTAACAAACTCTCTCTCCTATCTTTTGGTTATGGTTAGAAAAATCTAACTCTTGCAGCAGAGAGTAGAGCAAGGTATTTTTACGACCCTATTTCTGAAATAGGTGAAACTTCAGACTGAGAAATCCCTCATAATTCCCATTTCAAACTATGTATGATGTTCAGTAGGGTTGAGTGGAAAAAACTCTGTAAAACTTGGATAACCTGTGATGGGAGAAGAGTACGAAAAATATGATGATTGATCCTGTTATTTTCCCGAGTTACTGGCCTCTTGTCGCGAGTCTCGGCCTAAATACCAACCTTTTAGAAACAAATTTGATTAATTTAGGTGTAGTACCTGGTCTACTAGTTTACTTCGGAAAGGGAGTGTGTGCGGGTCGAATATTTGAATGAAATAGCTGGATCCACTCAGCCGCACTTCGGAGAAAAGGAAAGTGCATAACCCCAACGAATTACTTCTGGGTCAAGAATTCAGAAGAACTATAGCATTTCGTAAAATCAGTGAACAATTTATTTTTTATTAACTGATATGATAAGGGAATCTTGTGAAATGGTCAAAGCTGAATTGCTTGAAGTCTAAGTACAACTGGGTATTCTTTCCCCACTGTGTTCATAGGGACGTATAGAAAAAACATAGTTGGAGGTTCATCTGATATATAACACTCATATCAAAATGATTCTAAAATTCATTTTACTAGATGAATTGTCGTAATCTCCTATGAATAACCAATTTTGGTTTTTCGGTACTAAATCGACAACCCACATACACTAATAATTATTCAGAAAAAACAACCTTACTGACGATTTGATCATAAAAGAGCCCTCTATAATCTAATCTCCAAGTTTGAATTGAAGAATTTCTAGTTCTACAAAATAATGGGATATGAATGAAAAGGGTAGGCTCAGTTAGAAAATGGATTTATATATTCTATTCATGGGAGACTGAGCAAGAGAGCCGGATGAATTGAAAGATCCGTGTTCGGTTCGGGAAGAGATTGTTAATCCGTAAAATCGATAGATAATCTACTTTCATCAAGTAATTTATTGGATAATCGTAAACAGACCATCTTAAATATCATTCGCGATGCAGAAGAACGATATAAAGAGGCTATTGATAAGCTTAAACAAGCTCAGACCCGCTTGCAACAAGCAAAAACAAAGGCAGACGAGATTCGCATAAATGGACTATCTCGAATGGAAAGGGAGAAACAAGATCTAATAAATTCCGCTGGTGAAGATTTAAAACGATTAGAAGACTCTAAGAATGCTACTATTCGCTTCGAAGAACAAGGAGCAATTGAACAAGTTCGCCAACAAGTTCCCCTACTTGCATTAGAAAGAGCTCCAAAAGCTTCGAACATTCGTTTGAATAGCGAATTGCATCCACGCATGATTGATCATCATATTGGCTTATCGATGGGGACCATGGGGAAAAATAACTGATTAGCCCTTTCTTATAGGTTATATTTTTCAGGAATCATTAACGAACGCTAATGGTAAACATTCGACCCGACGAGATTAGCAGCATTATCTTCAAACAAATTGAGCAATATAATCAAGAAGTAAAGGTTTTGAATATCGGTACCGTACTCCAAGTAGGAGATGGCATTGCCCGTATTTATGGTCTTGATGAAGTAATGGCAGGGGAATTGGTGGAATTTGGGGATGGTACAGCAGGAATTGCTTTAAATTTGGAATCAGACAATGTTGGAGTCGTATTGATGGGTGATGGATTGGCTATACAAGAAGGCAGTTCTGTAAAAGCGACAGGTAAAATCGCTCAGATACCAGTAAGTGACGCTTATTTGGGTCGCGTCGTAAACGCTTTAGCTCAACCTATTGATGGCAAAGGTCAAATTTCAGCTTCTGAATTTAGACTAATTGAATCTCCTGCTCCAGGCATTATCTCAAGACGTTCCGTGTATGAACCCATGCAAACAGGTCTTATTGCTATTGACTCTATGATTCCCATTGGACGCGGTCAACGAGAATTAATTATTGGGGACAGACAGACTGGTAAAACAGCGGTAGCTACAGATACTATTTTGAATCAGAAAGGTCAAAATGTAATATGTGTCTATGTAGCTATCGGTCAAAAAGCATCTTCTGTGGCTCAGGTAGTTAATAACTTTGAGGAACGGGGAGCGATGGAATATACTATTGTAGTAGCAGAAACTGCAAATTCTCCTGCTACATTGCAATATCTTGCCCCTTACGCGGGAGCAACTTTAGCAGAATACTTTATGTATCGTAAACAACATACTCTAATCATTTACGATGATCTTTCTAAGCAAGCACAAGCTTATCGACAGATGTCCCTTTTATTAAGAAGACCACCTGGTCGAGAAGCTTATCCAGGAGATGTTTTCTATTTGCATTCCCGTCTTTTGGAAAGAGCAGCTAAATTAAGTTCTCAACTAGGTGAGGGAAGTATGACTGCTCTGCCTATAGTCGAAACCCAAGCCGGAGATGTTTCGGCTTATATTCCTACTAATGTGATTTCCATTACTGACGGACAAATATTTTTATCAGCTGATTTGTTTAATGCCGGAATTCGACCCGCAATTGATGTGGGTATTTCTGTATCTAGAGTAGGATCCGCAGCTCAAATTAAAGCTATGAAACAAGTAGCTGGAAAATTAAAATTGGAATTGGCTCAATTTGCAGAGCTAGAAGCTTTTGCACAATTTGCTTCTGACCTTGATAAAGCTACTCAAAATCAATTAGCAAGGGGTCAACGATTACGTGAGTTGCTCAAACAATCTCAATCAGCTCCTTTGGCGGTGGAGGAACAAGTAGCTACTATTTATACTGGAGTCAACGGATATTTAGATATACTGGAAATCGGACAAGTTAAAAGATTTCTTGTTCAGTTACGTGAATATTTAATAACTAATAAACCTCAGTTTGCAGAAATCATACGTTCTACTAAGGTGTTCACGGAACAAGCGGAAATCCTTTTGAAGGAAGCCATTAAGGAACATACTGAATTTTTCCTACTTCAAGAACAAAAATAAATATATAATTATGTAATGATACGAGGGGAGCTAGGAAAAAGTTCTTTCCCGGCTCTCCCCGTTCACACGGGGAGAAAAAAAAGCGCATTGAAAGATTTTTTTAAAATTAAGCATAAAATAGTTTTCTCCAAGAAGATATTACGTACGTCCAATAGGATTTGAACCTATACTGGAAGTTTAGAAGACTTCTGTCCTATCCATTAGACGATGGACGCTTTTATTTCCCCTTCTTCATCGTAAGAAAGAGAAAATAAAATCTGTTGTGAATGAAACAATTCACGGTATAGCTGTAAAAAAGATCTATTAGTAATAGAAAATTTTTTAAACTTATTTTTCTTATTAAATAAAAAATTTTATTTAAAATTTATTAAGTAAGCTCTTTCAATGAAGGAGCGGGTAGCGGGAATCGAACCCGCATCATTAGCTTGGAAGGCTAAGGGTTATAGTCGACATTAAATTCGGATCAATTAACGCCTCTAATTCAGAACCGAACATGAAAGTCTCTCTTCATTCGGCTCCCTTATGGAGTTTCATGGAGTATAAAGTAAGAAAAGATATTCTTTTCTTAAGTTGAAAACCGAGTATTGAATAATAAATAAGATTTTTATCTAATCAATGGTATCGGGGAAGTTGCATCCATAACATCTATGTCAGTTTTTTTATTCTAAATGAATAAATACTTTTTAGATGATCCTTCTAGAAAATTGAAAAATCTAAATAATTGACTAAATAGAATGATGAATTAAATGAGAAATTCTTTCTAGTTACTTCGTTCCTTGTTCCTATTGGCTCCAATCTTTAGGGGAATATTTTCCACCGAGCTTTAAACGGAAATGCTGATAGCTTTGGCAAACCAAAGCTATCATTTTATAGCTATCCGGCTTGAATTTTCGAACAAAAAAGAATTCAAGATTTGGTTGCGATGAAAAGAATACCTTTGATTTCTATCCATGGATTCTTGACGAATCAATCTCAAAAGAAAGATTGATTTAGCTTCAAAATCATTCCGCTTTGCTATTTTTCAATCCGAAAAAGTAGAATCATTGATTATTATTATTATTTTTATGGGAATGATGTTCTTCCTATGGCATTCATAGGAAAGGATTTGAACCTTTGTAAGAATAGGGTTGTCAATTCAATTGGAATGTTGATCAATATAAAAGACCCTTCAACTATCCAATAAGTTGTGGTTTGAACGAATCGCACTTTTACCACTAAACTATACCCGCTATGATTTGATAGTAGCGTAGATTTCTATTATTTGTCCAATAATAAGTAAAAATATAAAAAGCCCTTATTGATGGAATAAAGTATTACTATATCTTCAGACCCCATCCCCGGAGATCCAATACCTCGAACCGTTATTTCCACTTCCGGAGATGGCATATTGGAATCACAAATTGCCTTTGCGAGCTGCTAATAGAGCAATTACTAATGGACCCGATACAACTATCAGAGCCAGAACAGTAAGCTGTGCAATAACTTCCAAATTCATTCCGGTTTAACCTCTCTATTTCCAATTTGATTTTACAGAATCGATGAATTCTTTTTTTTTGTTCGATCAATGAAGAAAAAATAAATATATTTTTCGAATGATATATGATCGTAAATAAATATGATCTATCTAATTCGAATTCGGAGGATCTATAGCCATAAAGAGCTAGTATTGGTACAATGATAGAAAGCCTATCCATCCATTCGAATTTACGAAATTTAAACCATGGATGTGGGTGAAAAATTAATTGGACCAATCCGTGGTTCATATTACGAATATTCAGGGAGACAATGAAGGGATGACATCAATCTCGGACAGTCAAATTATTTTAGTCCTTGTAAGTGCTTTAACAACAAGTTTTTTCGCTTTGAGACCGGGTAAGGAATTGTATAATCGATAAGAACCGTTTGCTTTTACGTTCAAGGGATAGATAGCCTGGCCAGTGTTTATTTGGCCAGGCCGATGGAATAATATATAGGACTAATTCCGATGAAATGAATAATGCAGGTGTTTTTGTCGAGAATGCCCATGCTCATTCCCGTAACCATTATATTATAGTAGCTATATATCCGATAGAATTTCTAGATTTTGGAGAATATAGACTTTGGCTCTAGCATCATGTTAAAGTAAGAATACTTCCCTACTCGGGGAGATGGCCGAGTGGACTAAAGCGGCGGATTGCTAATCCGTTGTACGATCATTCGTACCGAGGGTTCGAATCCCTCTCTCCCCGTTCACTAACTAAATATTTATCTTATGAATCCATAGAATCTCTGTAATTATTCTTTACGTCCGGGATTACGTCCAGGATCATTTGATAGGGATCCGAAAACGGGAAGAGAAACAAGAAAAATGACCACTGTGTAAACGAACAGCTTGAGAGTAAGCATGACGTAATCTCCGGGATCATTGCGTTACTAGGAGTAGAATGGAGTAAATTATCAATCCCTATACCACCTTTATTTATTCGAAGAATAAAAAAACATATATCACCTCCGCCCTACAATATAAATGGGAGAGGTGATACAAAAATTTTCCGGCGATCCAATTAAGTTAAGAACTCTCTTTAAACAAACAATGTAAAACGTGAACTTAATGGGTTGATTTCCAATAGAATGATGAGTTTTCAATAAGATGACTTGAGTGAAAAGGCTCGAGGGAGTGGGAATATATTTTATCGGAGACTCACGGAGGCTTGCCAGACAAAGGCTGGGGGGAAAGGGAACAACGGTATGATCGGCATTATATCCACAATCGGATCGAAAATAGCATAAGCTTCGGGTGATTTAGCCAAAACGGTGCCACTTAAAAAAGTGGTGTTTCCTGGATAGGTATCAAACATAACTAACATTTTTTCTCCAAAAATAATAAAGATTATTACGAGGGTTCGATACGGCACGAAAAGAACCAACCTCATTAATTCTTGATGAAAGTTTTTCGGTACATTCCACTACGTACGCATGGGTTCCTCCAGGCTCAGTCCCATATTCGCACGATCTCCCAGTGAAATAGATGAAAGAAAAAAGAAATCAATATTTTTTCTATTCCGTTCAATTTTATTGAGAATCCTTCTTTTATTCTATCCCATCCCTTTTCGTTTCCGCAATCAATCTATTTCTATCTAACAATCTATTTTATTTCATAGAAGCGAATAGATCTTGGACTGAGATTTAGTCCGAATAGATAGATTGACAACAACCTCAATATCAGGATTGAATAGCATCGGATATATTTCCGATGGGGCGTGGCCAAGTGGTAAGGCACCGGGTTTTGGCCCTGGTACTCGGAGGTTCGAATCCTTCCGTCCCAGGCTTCTCTGATAAAATAAAAAAAAAGAGCCCTCTTGGAAGGGAATGAACATTCCAATTTTCTACGATTTATTTGTAGTAGTATATTCTCTGAATCATCTTACGACAATAGTATAGGTATGGCAAGCGGAATCTCTGCGGAGTAGAATAGGGAAAATAGAAAAAGAATCTTATTCATGAAATTAGCCTATTGGATGTATGCCGGCCCTGCTCATATCGGAACTCTTCGAGTAGCCAGTTCCTTCGAAAATGTACATGCTATTATGCATGCTCCTCTGGGAGATGACTACTTTAATGTAATGCGTTCCATGTTGGAAAGAGAGAGGGATTTCACTCCCGTAACTGCTAGCATAGTAGATCGTCATGTATTAACACGTGGATCCCAAGAGAAAGTTGTTGATAATATTATTCAGAAAGAGAAAGAAGAACGTCCTGATTTGATTATATTAACACCTACCTGTACTTCTAGTATCTTACAGGAAGATCTACAAAACTTTGTGGATAGAGCATCTATTACTTCTGATTCTGATGTAATTCCTGCAGATGTGAATCATTATCGAGTCAATGAACTTCAGGCAGCAGATAGAACTTTGGAACAAGTAGTTCGATATTATTTGAGTAAGGCGGCTCGTAGACAAGGAACATTGGATCGATCTATAACAGATATACCTTCCGCAAATATTATTGGTATTTCTACGCTAGGCTTCCACAACCAACATGATTGTCGCGAATTAAAACGTTTATTACAGGATCTGGGTATTGAAATTAATCAAGTAATTCCCGAAGGGGGATTTGTAGAAGATCTCCAAAATTTACCAAAAGCTTGGTTTAATTTTGTTCCTTATCGTGAAATAGGTTTAATGACAGCAATATATTTGGAGAAAGAATTTGGAATGCCTTACATATCTACAACTCCTATGGGAGTTATAGATACGGCTGAGTGTATCCGACAAATACAAGGGCATGTTAATAAATGGACTCCTGTTTTTTCCAATAAAAAAGTTGATTATGAACATTATATTGATCAACAAACCAGATTCGTTTCTCAAGCTGCTTGGTTCTCAAGATCCATCGATTGCCAAAATTTCGTAGGAAAAAAGGCAGTCGTTTTTGGTGATGCAACTCATGCTGCTTCAATGACTAAGATACTTGCTCGAGAGATGGGAATTCGTGTGTGTTGTACGGGTACCTATTGCAAACACGATGCGGAATGGTTTAACGAACAAGTTCGGGGTCTCTGTGATGAAGTACTTATTACGGATGATCATATTGAAGTAGGGGATATGATCGCTCGTGTAGAACCATCCGCCATATTTGGTACTCAGATGGAACGTCATATTGGTAAACGTCTTGATATTCCCTGTGGAGTTATTTCTCCACCAGTTCATATCCAAAATTTTCCATTGGGATATCGGCCTTTTTTAGGTTATGAGGGTACTAATCAAATAGCCGATTTAGTTTATAACTCATATACTTTGGGCATGGAAGACCATCTTTTAGATATTTTTGGTGGTCATGATACTAAAGAAGTTATTACTAAATCATTATCCACAGAAACGGATTTGATTTGGAATTCCGAGAGTCAAATGGAATTAAGTAAAATTCCTGGCTTTGTTAGGGGCAAGATTAAAAGAAAGACTGAGAAGTTTGCAAGACAGAATGGCATTACAAACATTACTGTCGAAGTAATGTATGCAGCTAAGGAAGCATTGAGTGCTTGAAAGGGAACCTACCTCTCTATTCTTCCCATCCATCGATAGTATAACATAAGACTAAAAACTTCATTTCAGAGAGATATAATAGAATAAATATTCATGCCATTTATTCCATCTATTCTTACAACATATATATTCATTTACACCTTTATCTGAATCTCAAAGATTATAGTAAAACTTCGTTTAGAACGATATATATGGTAGAAAGCGACGTGCAACTTGAATATCATGATCGGTTTCGTGGAACATCTTTCATTCCCTATCCGAATGAAAGAACTCCTATCCCAACATACGTTTCCAAACACAATCTTTCTTTATTTTATATAGTGAGGTTCGCGTAACAACGTAGAATCTTTTTTATAACCTACGAGTTAGGAGATATAATCTAAAGTTAACGTAGAGCAAAAAAGCTATTGAAACTTTGTCCAACTCTTTAAAAATTTACTAAATTAGTAAATAGATTCTTACTTATCAAGCAAATAACTCAAATTTAAAATTTTTCAGAAGTTAATCGAACAATGTAATAATTAATAATTGTTATGATTGATTACAGTGAATAAAAGAGATCGAAATTGCTTTCATTTCCCCTCCCCCAATTTAAAATAGCCAGAGTGGGGCTGGCTTCCTACGATCATGAAGATCGATCTAAGAACGAGAAAATCCTATTTGATTGTTTAAACGACTAGATTTAGATGAAGTTAAAGACGACTCAACTCAATAGAGTAAAAAGAACGCACTAATTCCAAACGTAGAAAAAACATACCGTATGTATAAGGATAACTTTCATGTTATGTTAATTCCACCGAAGTGAAGTCATTATTGATTGAGCCGTACAGGAAGAAAACTTCATATGATATGGAAAACTCAACCTGCAGAGACTGCTAGGGTAGGGATACCTGCCTTAAAGCAAGGATATCTGACAAATCAAAGCTAATTTTTTTTAAATGGTTATGAGTTCAATACTAGGTTCCATTTAATCATTTTCTCACCATCCATTTTTCCAAATCTCATTATATGTTTATCTAGTAGAGTAGTCTTCGTTACAATGGGTTAGGTAAAGATTGCGTTTATGTTTAATACAACCTATTTTTGTTTTACCGAAATGGATATGAAATCAAGTTAATAATATCGATAAATTGCTAAATGGAATAATGAGAGGCCAGATAGATATGGGAAACTTACTTATCGTTCCGCCATTTCTTCCCTTTAAATGGAAAAGAAAAAACAAAAATACTTTATCCATCTCTGGGAGGTGATTCGATCCGTCCCCTGTTGAACTCCCGGTCGACTAGCTTTCTTCTCACTAACCATCCCATCATCATAGATTCTTTTCCTTTCTATAGAATAAGAATAAAAAGATAAAATAGTTGGTCTGAAGTAATTGATATTAATATTAATAAAAAAATAAAAATAAAGTCTACATCAATAATTTCTTTGTTCATTCTCAACTTGACTTACTCCGATTCATATTCTCAAGATTTATTTATATGGAATCCTTTTCATCCATTCTTCTAGTATATTCTATTATTTCATTTTCAGGGTTGCTAATCCAACGGTAGAGTACTCGGCTCCCAAAAGGTTTATAAGACTACGACTGATCGACCTAACGAAGTCGTTTCATTATAGAATAGAATTTTTCTCAAGCTTAACTTAATGAAAATCTCTTTCTTCGTATCATAATGAAAGGAAAAGATTCGGAGTACTTTGTAAAAACAGATCTACTGCTCAATCAAGCGGAAAAAAGTTAATGGATAAAGCTAGATGGCTTGAATCATAGGTGGAACCAGAAGAATGAGCTTCCGTTTATTCAAAGATTCCATTTTGAATTCTCTTTACTAATTAGAAGTTAGAAGTAAATTAGTAACCAATATGAGAGAGGTTTGTTCCTACAAGAAGGGTATTCTTATTAGAAACGAATCTTGAATACTCGGATAAATACAAATGTGTAAAAGAATGACCGGTGTGCTGACTAAATAAAGTGATTTATAAGTCAGGAGAGTGATCAGTTTGCAAAAAGAGATCTATTTTTCTGAAAGGATTAATGAATTTATTTTTTACGAGGAATCAAATGAGTTTTAGATAAAGATTATTTGATAGAATCTCTATCTCTGAATAAATAAAAATCTATCCGATCTTCACGTGGATTGCACTATGCATCATTTTTCATCCCAAGGGATTACTCATATGAGAACCATAGCTTGGGTTTTATCTGAAATAAAGAAGCTACGAAGAAATCAAAAGAATATCTTGTGGCAGCAACGCTTTTTATATCCACTTCTCTTTCATGATGATATTTACGCCATTGCTTATAATAGTTTCTCGAATAAATCAAGTTTAAAACAAAAAGAGGATTCAGATCCAAGCAATAATCATTTAAGTTTCATAAGCATAGAGCGTCTAATTAGTAGAATACGTCAACAAGACCACCTTCCAGATACTTTTTTATCTTTATTAAGGAAGGGTGATAAAAAAAACCAATCTTTCAATTACTATATCAATTCTTCTTCCGGATCAATTCGAGAAGGTCTGACTATAGTTTTGCAAATCCATTTCTTGCTGCAATTGCAACCCTTGCTAAGGGAAACGAATGAATGGAATAGTTTTCGATCTATTCATTCCATATTCCCTTTCATGGAGGATCATTTTTCACATTCCTATTGTTTCTCAGGTACTAAATTACCCTATTCTCTCCATCCAGAAACACTTATTCGAATTTTTCGTTGACGGATTTAAGATGCTCCCTCTCTACACCTATTACGATTCATTCTCCACGAACAACAAAATCTAATTATCTCAAATACACCCATCTTTTTCTCTCCAAGAGAAACAAATAGGTTATCCATATTTTTATGGAATTACTATATATATGAATCCGAATCTATTTTAGTCTCCCTTTGGAAAAAAACCCTACATTTTGAATCGTTCTCTGCTTCATCCGATCAAACTAACTCTATTCAAAAGATCGAGCATATTGCAAAGCCATCATATGTTGCGAAGCCATCATGGATAATTACTCCACCAGAAAACATCTCTTTTTTCGTGAAAAAACCTTCTATTCATTATGCAAGATATGAAAATAATTCCATGGTAGCTTTGAAAGGTACTAAATATTTAGCCCAGAGATGGAAGCATTTTTTCTTAAGATTTTGGCAATATCATTTTCATTTTTGGTTTCAACCATACAGGATACGCATTCAAAAATCATCCAAAGATTGTTTTCCTTTTTTGGGTTATATTCTAGGTATTGGACCCAAAATCACCACGGTTCAAGCCGAAATGATGGATGATTTACCCATTATTACCAGTCTTCCCACCAGAGAATCGTGTGCTATAACTCCGATTTCCGATCTAATCGGATTATTAGCCAAAGAAAAAATTTGCAATGCTTTGGGACATCCAATTGGTAAATTAGCTCGGACTACTCTAAGAGATGATGACATTCTCAAACGATTCGATCAAATTTGGAAAAATATCGACTATTATTACAGTGGATGTTCAAATAAAGATGGTTTGTATCGAATACAATATATACTTCGATTTTCATGTGCGAAAACTTTGGCTCGTAGGCATAAAAGTACGATACGTGTTGTGTGGAAAAAATATGGTTCGAAACTGTTTCCGAAATCCTCTTTTTCGGAGAAACCAGAGTTAATATCCCCGTTTCTCCCCAAGGTTCATTATCATAAAAAAAAATTTTGGTATTTGAATATTATCCAAATAAATTCTTTAGCGAATTCGTTGCAAAAAAGAGATATACTCGAAATTGAAACTGATTCTACTAACGAGAGGCTCGTCGAGCAATTCCATTACCGAGACTCAAGATAGAGAATCGAAAAAAACTGAAGTGTGATGAGATAGGTACATAAAGAGAACCGTGTGCCATGAAAATTGCAAACACGGAGGCCCGGCCCCCAGCGGAGAGTAATTCACCCACTTTTATCCGACGGGTTTCGGGTTCGAGCCCCGGGTAACCCGAACCCAATCGATCGGATTCAATTCATACTTTTTTCTCTCACACTTGAAATAGTATATAATAAGTATGTTTCCTTATCGGACGAGATGAAGATGAAATAATATTTGTTATGTCATTAATGCGAGTAAGTTATGTAACATAGGTTACTTATGTTTGTTTCACCCCTAATCATTTAATTACTGTTTTACGTATTTAAAAATTTGGATCTCTGAAGAAACAGGAGTTGACAACAAGGGGGTAACTTTGTATAATATAGAATAACAAGCATACATAATATTTGTCATAATATTTGTGCTTGGGTAATAATCCTTATTCAACAAGCCAAATTTTACCATGACCGCAATTATAGAGAGACGCGAAAGCGCGAGCCTATGGGGTCGCTTCTGCGATTGGATCACCAGCACCGAAAACCGCCTTTACATTGGATGGTTTGGCGTATTGATGATTCCTACCCTACTAACTGCAACCTCTGTATTTATCATTGCCTTCATCGCAGCTCCTCCAGTGGATATTGACGGTATCCGTGAGCCTGTTTCCGGTTCTCTTCTTTACGGAAACAATATCATCTCCGGTGCCATCATCCCAACTTCTGCAGCTATCGGTTTACACTTCTACCCTATCTGGGAAGCAGCTTCCGTTGATGAATGGCTATACAATGGTGGTCCCTACGAACTAATCGTTCTTCACTTCCTACTTGGTGTAGCTTGCTACATGGGTCGTGAATGGGAACTTAGTTTCCGTCTGGGTATGCGCCCTTGGATCGCTGTTGCATATTCAGCTCCCGTTGCAGCTGCTACCGCTGTTTTCTTAATTTACCCCATTGGTCAAGGAAGCTTCTCCGATGGTATGCCTCTGGGAATCTCCGGTACCTTCAACTTCATGATTGTGTTCCAAGCTGAACACAACATCCTTATGCATCCATTCCATATGTTGGGTGTAGCTGGTGTATTCGGCGGCTCTCTATTCAGTGCTATGCATGGTTCTCTAGTAACTTCAAGTTTGATCCGAGAAACCACGGAGAATGAATCTGCTAATGCAGGTTATAAGTTTGGTCAGGAAGAAGAAACCTATAACATCGTAGCTGCTCACGGTTACTTTGGTCGTTTGATCTTCCAATACGCTAGCTTTAACAACTCCCGTTCTCTACACTTCTTCTTGGCTGCTTGGCCTGTAGTAGGTATTTGGTTCACCGCGTTGGGCATCAGCACCATGGCTTTCAACCTAAATGGTTTCAACTTTAACCAATCTGTAGTTGACAGCCAAGGCCGTGTAATCAATACCTGGGCTGACATCATAAACCGTGCCAACCTTGGTATGGAAGTTATGCACGAACGTAACGCTCACAACTTCCCTCTAGATTTAGCTTCTATTGAAGCTCCTTCTGTAAACGGTTAATTAATGTCTCTACAGATCCCTAGTTATTATCGATGAAAAGATAGTAACTCAGTCATAACTTTTCAACCTTAACATTGAAAGTTAGGATCAAACGGAGAGTTTTCGGAGAAAGATAATGACCCTGGTTAATGGAAAGGGAGACCTCAGGAGTCCCTGTCTTAAGGAGGATCTTGAAAATCCCTAACCTTCCTCTGGGTCATTATCATATCCAGAGAAAAAGGGTTAGTTGGGGTTATGGCTCGGGGATAATGACATGATGACCCGGAAGGGGACCTCAACTCAAAAGTAAGTCCCTGTCTTAAGGGGAATCTTTAAAATCCTGATTGCCTTAGGGGGGCCTCTAGAGTCCCTAGAAGGGGGGATCTCGAGAATCCCTAACCACCTTCCGGGTCATTATCGTATCTGAATGGAATGAGTGGGAGGGGGGCGGACGTAGCCAAGCGGATTAAGGCAGTGGATTGTGAATCCACCATGCGCGGGTTCAATCCCCGTCGTTCGCCTGCGTCTCTGAAAAGAATTCCAATAATTTAATTGGTCGAAAAGAATAAATAAGAGAATACTTAGTCTATTTTTTGTTTTGGAGAATTAGATAAAGTATAGAGAGTCTTTATTAGTGGTGAAATGGTGGACACAACACATGAGATTCGGAATCCCGTGAGAGCATGGAGGCTCGGGTCCACTTCAAGTAAGTGAGGTTTTGCTAAATGATGAAACTTATCCTAGTTCCTTTTTAATATAATAAATTTAATATAATAAATGAATTCTGAATCAAATTGATTTGGTGATTCGGGATTGACGGGGCTCGAACCCGCAACTTCCGTCTTGACAGGGCGGTACTCTAACCGATTGAACTACAATCCCACTAAAAATAGTTTAGTTATTATGTCAATCAAAAACTTATGTGTCAAATCTATTCTTTACAATTATTGTAATTGTTCTGTTTAGATGGAATTAGAATAGATACGTTTCTCTACGAATGAGACCATATCAATAGACGAAACTGAAACAGGCTCTTTGTTATTGAAGTAGTAATTCCATTATGGAGCAGAATACATAGTAATCTTTTATTGATTGATGCTGAATGTTTAGACCAACCAGAGACTCCATATAATAAATGGAATAATGAATGGATTGATAAGTTGACATTGGGTCGAGCTGGATTTGAACCAGCGTAGGCATTGCCAGCGGATTTACAGTCCGTCCCCATTAACCACTCGAGCATCGACCCAGTTGGAAAGGGAAGAAAAGCTTTTCTCCCTCTCTCTTCTATCGGGATGGGAATAGAAACGGATGTGGAAAGTCTTCGGGATATTCGTGATTCCGAAAACTTTTAGTACCCCCAGGGGAATTCGAATCCCCGTTACCTCCGTGAAAGGGAGATGTCCTAGGCCTCTAGACGATGGGGGCTTGATCCTTATCCTTATGTTACTCAATTCATTATTTATTGTCAATAGTCTGGTTCGTTTTATTCCAATAATATTTCCAATTATTAGTTTCATTCCCATCCGTGGGAGATAGATGGGTTAACATCTGAGGTTCATACATCCCACCCAGTGATATATATTATTTGAAACCGAGTTCATCTCCATCTTCAACCCGATAATTAGGTACTTTGAAACCGGGGTTATATCAGAAGAAATTCATATGTATTATATGAGTCATGTCTTATCTATATGGATTCATCATTGAATATTACAAGAATTGAATTAACAATCAATAGTTTATTTTTTAAGTCTTCTCTCCTCGATCGGATTGAATGAAACTTGAGTTTATCATTCAAATACTTCATAGATTTTTTAAATATAAGTTGTATATAGAACCTCCTGAGATATATTCGAGTATGAAGTAAATTCGAGACGGGAGTTGAATAAAAAAAGGCAATTTTTATTCAATATATATAACCTTCGAAGCCAGGGCGAACTTACTTTTCTCATAGAAGATTCACCGTGGTTCATTCCATTATATTCTCCCTCTAGAGAATCACTACGTTTTTTACTCGCCCATCTCATTCTAGAACAGAATGTTTGTCATTAAATGCCTACTACATCCTAGTCTATTTCCATAGTTAAGTTAAGTTACTACTAGGTCAATTGGTAGAAACTCAATTTTACTATAATCTGTTTATGAAATAATATTTTGGACTTTTGGATGGGAACATATGCTTTTTCCTCCGTAGGAGGGAGGATAGAGAAAGTAAACCCCTTTCGAACTAACTTTATCACCATCTTTATCTCCTATAACCTATTTTTCCTAATCGACTTTGAAGTGGCTAATTATTTCCGGTCGTTTCGACCTCGAAAATAATTGAATTGTCCATGCATGGTATCTCCCCGGAGAGGGAAAAAACAAGGTTACTAAAAATTAAATTATTTTTTGAGTTTATGCTTTTTCTTCAGGATCAGTGATACTCTATATATATACAACGAACTTTATCTTATAGGAAGGAATGATAGATAAGAGTTCTTTATTGGAGAAAATAGAAGAACAACTTCTGTTCCAATTTCATCGGAAAAATAATTTTAGGTTAGATTATAAAATGAGTAAAAAATTAAACTCGAGCCGAGCGAATCGATATGATGAGAATTGAATCCTTTTAAGATATCAAAAGAATTCAATTAAGAATCATATGATGTGTAATAGAATTGGAAAAATATGAGTGAGAAGGATTCGCATCACGGAAAAGGGATAAATATGACTAATAAATGATTCTAATACTAATAATGAAGGAAATAATAATGAATAAAATTAAGGTCAATTTTGTTGGTTCCAGATTTTGATGATCTACATGGATTGCATTAACTATATGACTTGCATAACCTATATGATTTTTATTATTCACTTCTATGCATATGAAAAGATTAGGCCCGAAATAAGCTATATATAATTATGAACTAGTTGACATTTTTATGATTTTTTAATCAAACTATATTTGTTCTTGCAACAGTCCTTCCTCCTCATAAAGAAGCCCTTTTAACTCAGTGGTAGAGTAACGCCATGGTAAGGCGTAAGTCATCGGTTCAAATCCGATAAAGGGCTTTCATATTTTCTCCATAGAAGGTATTCTATTCCATTTTATACCATCCTGGATGAGAATCCTTATCCTCATGAACACTTTATGAATTGGAATAGTCAGATGATAAAGTTTTATTGAAAAACACAATAAAATAAATAGTTTGAATAATTACAATTTCGAATTCATAATTATGTTTCTCTATATCAAGTGAAAAGAATATATAGTGGTCTTATAAGTTCCCATTTTTTGGCGACCCGGGAGTGGAGTATGTATCTCCACCCAGTCCAACTTTCGTGGATAATCGCGTGGGAAATATCTATTAGCTCATAACATGATGGATTACCTATTTTGGTACGAACCAGGAAGAGGGGGGTTCCCGAGAAGATGAATGGGGCATTAGCTAAGGTTAGTCAAGAGTTAGGAGCTTCCTATATACGATGTATGTCCGAAGAAAGGAACGAAATTGTAAGGGATGATGTAATTAGTATAGGCCGGGTTTTTTTGGCCCCCCCGAGAATCAATCCCTTAGATCAGATCAACAAGATAAATTCTGAATAATATAATGAATGATCAATATTTGATTGAAACCAGGTGAGCAGGGGAATGAATTCGAATCCCGATCGATCCACTCCATTACTAATGATAAATCCTTAATTGTTTGGTCTGGAAAGTGAGAAAGATCATCGATTTTCTGAAAATAGTAAACTTGACTTATTATATTGTATATAAGTTGGCTACCCTAATATCGAAATTGACTCGAAATCGTAAATGTGAATTTTCTCAAAGATAAGTCTGGAATCGAAAAAATCAGGCTTTTCAGTGTGAATGAAAAAGAAGTTAGTTTTTCATTCACATTAAAATGTTTCAATTTTTAGAATTGAATCCCGTCTCTTTCCCTTTTTTCCTTCTCCTACAACTCGCTCCCCATAAGTTGGAAAAGTCTCTTGGTTTATAAATACATATGTATATATACATATATATATATACCCTCTTTTTTGCGGAAGGAGAATGTAAAATAGATTCGATTCATCCTAATGAAATAGGGATAAAAGACGTTACTTCTATTACTCAAACGGACCTAAGAAAAGGATTCGAAGAATTTCAATAATATTGGGTTAAAGGGACATCAAAAGAAAGGGGAGAAAAGAAAAGCTTACCTACCCTCTAAAAGGTCTTTGCTAAGTCCGTTTCGAGACCAGACAAAGATTCTATCTATATTGAATGCTTTGAACCAACAAATGGACTATGATGATGCATCTACATAATTGATCTGCTTTAGTGAGAGAATATTGATACTACTACGAAAAGGATTTTCTAAAGAGAATACTTTGGAGGGGGCAAAGAAAGAAAAAGGATCATCCGTGGATGATCGAATATGATATCTTTCAATGATTCGATAGTGATGAGGTGCCCAAAAATGGTTGAAGTAGTTGAATGGGAGAATCACTATGACTATAGCCATTGGAAAGTTTTCCAAAGAACCAAAAGGTTTATTTGATAACATGGATGACTGGCTAAGGAGAGATCGTTTTGTATTCGTGGGTTGGTCTGGTCTATTGCTTTTTCCCTGTGCCTATTTTTCCCTGGGTGGATGGTTTACAGGTACAACCTTTGTAACCTCATGGTATACTCACGGATTGGCTAGTTCTTATTTGGAAGGTTGTAACTTTCTGACTGCCGCAGTTTCTACTCCTGCTGATAGTTTAGCACACTCTTTGCCGCTATTATGGGGTCCTGAAGCACAGGGAGATTTTACTCGTTGGTGTCAATTGGGTGGTTTATGGACCTTCGTCGCTCTCCACGGTGCCTTTGGTTTAATAGGTTTTATGTTGTGCCAATTTGAACTTGCTCGATCTGTGCAATTGCGTCCCTACAATGCAATTGCATTCTCTGGTCCGATTGCTGTTTTTGTTTCTGTATTCCCGATCTATCCATTAGGTCAGTCTGGTTGGTTCTTCGCACCTAGCTTCGGTGTAGCAGCTATCTTCCGATTTATTCTTTTTTTCCAGGGTTTCCACAATTGGACTTTGAACCCATTTCATATGATGGGAGTTGCTGGAGTATTGGGTGCTGCTCTTCTATGTGCTATTCACGGTGCTACTGTGGAAAATACTCTATTTGAGGATGGTGATGGTGCAAATACATTTCGTGCCTTTAACCCAACTCAATCTGAAGAGACTTATTCCATGGTTACTGCTAATCGTTTCTGGTCTCAAATTTTCGGTGTTGCTTTCTCCAACAAACGTTGGTTACATTTCTTCATGTTATTCGTACCCGTAACTGGTTTATGGATGAGTGCTATCGGAGTAGTTGGTCTAGCCTTGAATCTGCGGGCATATGACTTTGTCTCTCAGGAGATCCGTGCAGCAGAAGATCCTGAGTTTGAAACTTTCTACACCAAAAATATTCTTTTGAACGAGGGTATTCGTGCTTGGATGGCGGCCCAGGATCAGCCTCATGAAAACCTTGTATTCCCCGAGGAGGTTCTACCCCGTGGAAACGCTCTTTAATGGAACCTTGGCTTTAGGTGGTCGTGATCAAGAAACCACTGGTTTTGCTTGGTGGGCCGGTAATGCTCGACTTATAAACTTATCTGGTAAATTACTTGGTGCCCACGTGGCTCATGCCGGATTGATTGTGTTCTGGGCTGGAGCGATGAACTTATTTGAAGTAGCTCATTTCGTACCAGAAAAGCCTATGTATGAACAAGGGTTAATTCTACTTCCCCATCTAGCTACTTTGGGATGGGGAGTAGGTCCTGGTGGAGAAGTTGTAGATACTTTCCCATACTTCGTATCCGGAGTACTTCACTTAATCTCTTCTGCAGTTTTAGGTTTTGGGGGTATTTATCACGCACTTATCGGACCCGAAACTTTAGAAGAATCCTTTCCATTTTTCGGTTATGTATGGAAAGATAAGAACAAAATGACCACTATTTTAGGTATTCACCTAATCTTGCTAGGTGTTGGTGCTCTCCTTCTAGCGTTCAAAGCTTTGTATTTTGGAGGCGTATATGACACTTGGGCTCCCGGTGGTGGGGATGTAAGAAAAATAACAAATCTTACCCTTAGTCCAAGTGTTATATTCGGTTATTTACTCAAATCCCCTTTCGGTGGAGAAGGATGGATTGTTAGTGTAGACAATTTGGAAGATATAATTGGGGGACATGTATGGTTAGGTTCCATTTGTATTTTCGGTGGAATCTGGCACATTCTAACCAAACCTTTTGCATGGGCTCGTCGTGCTTTCGTATGGTCTGGAGAAGCTTACTTGTCTTATAGTTTAGGGGCTCTTGCCGTCTTTGGTTTCATCGCTTGTTGCTTCGTCTGGTTTAACAATACAGCTTATCCTAGCGAATTTTATGGTCCTACTGGTCCAGAGGCCTCTCAAGCTCAAGCTTTTACCTTTCTGGTTAGAGACCAACGCCTTGGCGCTAACATAGGTTCTGCTCAAGGACCTACCGGTTTAGGTAAATACCTTATGCGTTCTCCCACTGGAGAGATTATTTTCGGGGGAGAAACGATGCGCTTCTGGGATCTTCGTGCTCCATGGTTGGAACCCCTAAGGGGTCCTAATGGTTTGGATTTGAATAAGTTGGAAAAAGACATACAGCCTTGGCAGGAACGACGCTCGGCGGAATATATGACTCATGCTCCTTTAGGTTCTTTGAATTCCGTAGGTGGAGTAGCTACTGAGATTAATGCAGTGAACTATGTTTCTCCTCGGAGTTGGTTAGCTACCTCCCATTTTGTTCTAGGATTCTTTTTCTTCGTGGGTCATTTATGGCATGCGGGAAGAGCTCGTGCAGCTGCAGCCGGATTTGAGAAAGGAATTGACCGTGATTCCGAACCTGTCCTTTTTATGACACCCCTTAACTAGAGGAGTGAATAGGAATGAGTAAGCTGTCCAGCTCAGCTAAGAAAAAGCTTCCCCGAATACGAGTGATAAATACCGTCTTTGTAGGTTCCTGCTAAAAGCTCGGCTATTCATAGCCGAGCTATCAAATCGATTGATATTGATAACTAGATTCATGAATGAGATCCTTCGACGGAAGGAGAGAGAGGGATTCGAACCCTCGATAGTGCTGAAACTATACCGGTTTTCAAGACCGGAGCCATAAACCACTCGGCCATCTCTCCTAAAAATCCATTCTATGTAACTTCTTTCGGTAGCATCTATAATATCGGTACCATAATCATTAGTAGATATTTATATTGTGTGAATAACATATAATATCTCTCTTTTGAAAGAGATGCAAAAAGTATCATCTGGAGATGAGAGAAGTTAATAAGGCTCAATTACAAATATAGTCGAATTAAATTATTTCTATGATACATTTGGCCTGGTTTTTAAGATCTATGCCAGATAGGGATCAGATGGTATAATCCGTTTCATTCGTTAAGAACCTGGAAAACCACAACCATGACTATTGCCTTTCAGTTGGCTGTGTTTGCATTAATCGCGATTCCATTTCTCCCAGTAATTGGTGTGCCTGTTGTGCCTGCCTCTCCTGACGGTTGGTCAAGTAGCAAAAATGTCGTATTTTCGGGTGCTTCGCCATGGATCGGATCAGTCTTTTTAGTAGGTATCCTTAACTCCTCCATATCCTAAGTTTCTGGCTGATCTCCCCTCCCTCGGTTGAATTAAAGTACTGAGGCACAAAATCAACGTGTTTCCCAGGGAGGGTTGAGTTCCATTATCGATCCGTTCCATTTTTAAATAAAAGAATAAGTAATTTAAATTTGCATTATTAATCAATAATTGACTATATACAAGTGAATCTACTAATATAGTGGAGAATGAGAGAAAGGTAGTTGCGGGTATAGTTTAATGGTAAAATTCCTCCTTGCCAAGGAGAATATGCGGGTTCGATTCCCGCTACCCGCCCATTCCCCCCCAAAAGAAAGTATATATAAAGATATAAGTGGAATATAGAATCAATATAATCTTAGATTCGTTTTTTATATAATGTAATTTTTGGATAAAAAAATAAAGGTATAGAGATTCATAATTGGAAAAGGCTAAAAAACTTTGGTTTTGGCGGAGACGGGATTTGAACCCGTGACCTCAAGGTTATGAGCCTTGCGAGCTACCAAGCTGCTCTACTCCGCGCAATTTATATATATATATTATTATTATTAATTAATATATAAATATTAATTAATATATAAATATGATTCACCGAACAAGTAATATTCAAACATCAATAATTTCCCTTTTAGGGATTCTCAATTGCATTCGTATCCAATCTTTCCGAATTTTTTCTTCCTTACCAACTAGATTTTGTTATTCCGGGCGACAAACATGCATGAGCCATCTCACGAAGTACGTGCCTAGATAAACCAGAGTCTCGATAATTAGCTCTAGGTCTTCCAGTCAGGAAACGACGACGATGAAGACGTGTAGGTGCACTATTACGTGGTGAGGATTGTGATTCTCTATGAATTTCCCATTTTTCATCTAATGATAAAGCCTTACTCATCCTCTCTTTTGAAGATTGACGAATAGAATGGTATTTTTGTTCCAATTTTCGCTTCTTTTCCTCCCTCTGGATAAGACTCTTTCTTGCCATAGTGGTTCAATTAATAATAAATAACATTTTTATGTCAAATTTTGGAATGAAAGAGGATTCATCTCTTTCTCTACTTCTTCTTTCACTCCTATTATTTCATTCAGTGGAATGGAATTAGGCCTACCATTAGTCTAGTCAGTCTCGATCCAAGGGTAGGCTTAATTCAATAATTCTGATCTTACTAGAGATGATGACTAGCCAAATTTGCCTGATGTAGAAGCAATTGGGAAAGCCGCATAAGTAAATATATAACCCACAGAAAAATGAGCTAATCCAACTAATCTTGCTTGAACAATAGAAAGAGCCACTGGCTTATCCCTCCAGCGCACCAAATTAGCCAGAGGTGTACGTTCATGAGCCCATGCTAGAGTCTCAATAAGTTCCTGCCAGTATCCACGCCAAGAGATGAGAAACATGAATCCAGTAGCCCAAACAAGATGCCCAAATAGGAACATCCATGCCCAAACAGATAAACTGTTCATACCAAATGGATTGTATCCATTAATAAGTTGTGAGGAATTTAACCACAAGTAATCTCTTAACCATCCCATTAAATAAGTAGAAGATTCATTGAATTGAGCTACATTTCCTTGCCATAAGGTAATATGCTTCCAATGCCAATAGAACGTAACCCATCCAATAGTATTTAACATCCAAAAGACTGCCAAATAAAAAGCATCCCAAGCTGAAATATCACAAGTTCCACCTCGTCCCGGACCATCGCAAGGAAAACTATAACCAAATTCTTTTTTGTCTGGCATTAGCTTGGAGCCACGTGCATCTAAAGCACCTTTTACTAGGATCAACGTGGTTGTATGTAAACCCAGAGCAATGGCATGATGAACCAAAAAATCTCCGGGACCTATGGTTAGAAATAGCGAATTACTATTATTATTGATAGCATCCAACCAACCAGGTAACCATAAGCTTTGACCAGCATTAAACGCTGGACTATTTGCCGAGGATAGGAGTACATCAAAACCATATAAAGCTTTGCCATGAGCGGATTGGATCCATTGAGCGAATACGGGTTCAATCAAGATTTGTTTTTCCGGAGTACCAAAAGCGAGCATAACATCGTTATGGACATAGAGTCCCAAGGTATGGAAACCCAGGAATAAACTAGCCCAACTTAGATGAGATATGATAGCTTCTTTATGTTCCAACATTCTCGCCAATACATTACCCTTATTCTGTTCCGGATTGTAATCCCTAATAAAGAATATGGCTCCATGAGCAAACGCACCCGTCATAATAAACCCAGCAATGTACTGATGATGAGTATATAATGCAGCTTGAGTAGTGAAGTCTTGTGCTATGAATGCATAAGCAGGTAAGGAATACATATGTTGAGCCACTAAAGAAGTAATGACTCCCAGAGAAGCTAAAGCAAGACCTAATTGAAAGTGGAGAGAATTATTGATTGTGTCGTAAAGGCCCTTATGTCCACGTCCCAATCGGCCTCTCGGAGGAGTATGTACTTCTAGAATCTCCTTTATACTATGCCCAATTCCAAAGTTAGTTCTGTACATATGACCAGCTACTAGGAAAACAATTGCAATAGCTAAATGATGATGAGCAATATCAGTCAGCCATAAACTTTGAGTTTGTGGATGAAATCCTCCGAGGAAGGTTAGAATAGCAGTACCTGCTCCTTGGGAAGTACCAAATAAATGACTACTGGAATCAGCATTTTGAGCATAAACACTCCACTGACCCGCGAAGAGAGGCCCTAAACCTTGAGGGTGCGGTAATGCGGTCAGTAAATTATCCCATCTTACGTGCTCACCTCTCGATTCGGGAATGGCAACATGAACTAGATGCCCCGTCCAAGCCAAAGAACTTACTCCGAAGAGTCCTGACAAATGATGATTAAGACGAGATTCAGCATTTTTGAACCACGAGACACTTGGTTTCCATTTAGGTTGTAAATGCAACCAACCCGCTATCAAAAAAAGAGTAGAGAGAATTAGCAAAAAAAGAGCTCCAGTATAAAGATCCTGATTAGTACGCAAGCCAATCGTGTACCACCATTGATAAACACCGGAATAAGCAATATTGACTGAGCCTGGAGCCCCTCCTCGAGTAAACGCTTCTACAGCTGGTTGACCAAAATGAGGGTCCCATATTGTATGAGCAATAGGTCTTGTATGTAAAGGATCTTGTACCCATGCTTCGAAATTACCTTGCCAAGCTACATGGAATAAATTACCGGAGGTCCACAAGAAGATTATTGCTAACTGACCAAAGTGAGAAGCAAAAATTTTTTGGTAAAGACGCTCCTCGGTAATATCATCATGGCTCTCGAAGTCATGTGCGGTAGCAATACCGAACCAAATACGACGAGTAGTTGGGTCTTGGGATAGGCCCCGGCTGAATTTCGGAAATCTTGATGCCGTAATGCTTTTCGGATCCTCCTAGCCATTATCCTACTGCAATGATTCTTGCTAGGAAGAATGCCCATGTCGTAGCAATTCCACCCAGGAGGTAATGAGCTACTCCCACAGCACGGCCTTGTACAATACTTAAGGCTCTAGGCTGGATAGCAGGAGCAACTTTTAATTTGTTGTGAGCCCAAACGATAGATTCGATGAGTTCTTGCCAGTATCCACGACCACTAAATAAGAACATTAGACTGAAAGCCCAGACAAAGTGAGCACCCAAGAATAGAAGACCATATGCAGATGACGAGGAACCGTAGGATTGGATTACCTGAGAAGCCTGTGCCCATAAAAAGTCGCGAAGCCATCCATTAATGGTAATTGAACTTTGTGCAAAGTTTCCCCCTGTAATATGAGTCACTACCCCCTGGTCACTTATACTACCCCAAACATCGGATTGCATTTTCCAGCTAAAGTGAAATATTACCACCGAGATTGAGTTATACATCCAAAATAAACCTAAGAAAACATGATCCCAAGCAGATACTTGACACGTTCCTCCCCTTCCGGGTCCATCACAGGGAAAACGAAAACCAAGATTAGCTTTATCGGGTATTAAACGAGAACTGCGAGCAAATAAAACACCTTTAAGTAGGATCAATACAGTTACATGGATAGTAAAAGCATGAATGTGATGTACCAAAAAGTCTGCGGTTCCTAACGGAATTGGTAACAAAGCCACTTTGCCACCCACTGCTACTAAGTCACCACCTCCCCAGGTTAAGCTGGTGCTTGCTGCTGAATTGGGAGCCGTTAAACCAGGTGCTAGAGCATGAGTATTTTGTACCCATTGAGCAAATACAGGTTGTAATTGTATAGCAGTATCTGAGAACATGTCTTGGGGACGTCCTAAAGCACTCATAGTATCATTATGGATATATAAGCCGAAGCTGTGGAACCCTAGGAAGATACATGCCCAGTTGAGATGTGATACTATCGCATCACGGTGTCTAAGAACACGATCTAATAAATTGTTGTATTGAGTGGTTGGATCGTAGTCCCTTACCATGAAGATGGCTGCATGTGCAGCAGCTCCAACTATAAGAAACCCACCAATCCACATGTGATGTGTGAACAAAGAAAGTTGAGTACCATAGTCAGTAGCCAGGTATGGATAAGGAGGCATGGAATACATGTGATGAGCTACCACAATTGTTAAAGAACCTAGCATAGCTAGGTTAAGAGCCAATTGAGCATGCCATGAGGTAGTTAGAATCTCATAAAGGCCTTTATGCCCTTCACCTGTGAATGGACCTTTATGAGCTTCTAGAATCTGCTCCAGGCTATGACCAATGGCCCAATTAGTTCTATACATGTGACCGGCTATAAGAAAAACAACTGCAATAGCTAAATGATGATGGGCAGTATCGGTCAGCCACAACCCCCCCGTTACCGGATTCAGTCCTCCACGAAAGGTTAAAAAATCCGAATATTCTGACCAATTTAGGGTAAAGAATGGGGTTAACCCTTTAGCGAAACTTGGATAAAGTTGAGCTAAAAGATCACGGTTTAGAATGAATTCATGAGGAAGAGGAATTTCTTTAGCATCTACTCCAGCATCTAGAAGTTGGTTAATAGGTAGAGAGACGTGTACTTGGTGTCCTGCCCAGGATAGAGAACCTAATCCTAAGAGTCCTGCCAGATGATGATTCAACATAGATTCTACATCTTGGAACCAGGTCAATTTGGGAGCAGCTTTGTGATAGTGAAACCAACCAGCGAAGAGCATTAACGCTGCGAGAACCAATCCACCTATTGCAGTAGAGTACAGTTGTAATTCACTAGTTATTCCGGAAGCTCGCCAAAGTTGGAAAAAGCCAGAGGTTATTTGTATTCCCCGAAAACCTCCACCTACATCTCCATTTAGAATCTCCTGACCCACTATTGGCCAAACAACCTGAGCACTAGGTTTAATGTGAGTAGGATCACTAAGCCACGCTTCGTAATTAGAGAAACGAGCCCCATGGAAGTACATACCGCTTAGCCAAACGAGAATGATGGCTAATTGACCAAAGTGAGCACTAAAGACTTTGCGAGAAATATCTTCCAAATCATTGGTATGACTGTCAAAATCATGAGCATCGGCATGTAGGTTCCAAATCCAAGTGGTAGTATTAGGGCCCTTAGCTAGAGTTTTTGAAAAATGTCCAGGTTTAGCCCATTTCTCAAAAGAGGTTTTTATAGGATCCCTTTCTACCGCAATTTTGACTTCTGGTTCCGGTGAACGGATAGTCATTGAAGTTCTCCTCTTTCCGGATAGGACACGGGGGAAACCCGCCAAGAGTAATTGGTGAACTTCTGAAAGCTATAGATTCTCTAAACTTTTTTCCTTTACCAGTTTATAACTGGGGCGACTATAATACAGAAGCTACCTAGGGCAGGTATTCAATTTTATTATGACACACCTCGAAGGTGCTTAATGGACCACTATTCGATTTCTTCTTTAGCTTAGCTCACAATTGTATTGTTACAATAACTATATCATTATATACGATCAGTTTTGATGAGTCTTTACTCAGCCTACATTGTATATGCATATATAATGTATACATCTTAGCTCGTATCTCGTAAACAAGAAATATGAATATATCGTAATATGATACGGAAAAGACGTAATTATATTATGTATACATAATGTATCATCCGATAATGAGTGGTTATACTTAGTTATTCCACAACAATGACCAGATATGGTTATCCGGTTGAAAATGTATCTTTTGTTAGATTTCTTCCCATTTCTTCGAATAGGAACCTATTAAGTTAAGCATCCATAGATAATCTTACTTTTTCTATAGATGCTTAATTTATTCCTATAATGAAAGGGTTGTAAAGGAAGAGACTGTAAAGGGAGAGGATCATGAAAAATAAGAATCTAATCCGACTACTAGATGGGATACAATTATAATTGTTCCTTCGCATCCCATATAATATAAAAAGTTGGGAATATGGAAGGATCGATTAAAAATGTATGTTAAGAATGTATGTTATTAATCTTTGAGACGTCCTGCAATTTTCAACCAATTCTGTGCTTCAATGTAATTGCTTGGAGCAAGTGATATAGCTTGTTTCCAGTAATCAGCAGCTTTGTCGAACCAAGCTTCGGGAGTCTCAAGATCCCCTTGCTGAATGGCTTGTTCTCCTCGGTCGGGATAGGTCAGTCAACTCCGAAAAGGTTCCCTCCCTTAGAACCGTACTTGAGGGTTTCCTACCTCACACGGCTCCATCAACTATTATTCAGTTTTCTTCTTACGTACATACATGAATGATGAAATAAATCAAAGAAAATTTATTTGCAAAAAATCCTATGGATTTATGTACTCAAAAAAGTCGGAATAGTTGGTGAAGTAAGTTTGGGATTGAACCCCGAACAGGGGAATCAAATCTTATCCCTTCTCCTACCAAGAACGGGAATTGAGTCCAAAAATAAACATCTCTCTCTCTCTCTTTTTTTTTTTTTTAGAGATGTAATTCTTTTCAAATGGTAACTATCTTACTCCCAGAGATTCTTTTTTGTTTGAAAAAACACTCGATCGAGAATTTAAATTTATTGAAAAGTATTTTTTTTTTTTTTTTTTCTTTGGGATTCGATGCTACACCGCTGCTCGCTCATTAAATCAACTCTATTACACAAGTTGATTTTATACTATACTTTTTTTGTAAGTAAGCAGCAGATTCTATCGTATCAGCCCAAGCTTCCGATGATCGATCTTTACGGCGCTTTCTTTATCAATTGAATCATCTTATCCATGGAGCATATAGTATAGGCTTCACTAATTTCCCCATGTCCGGGCTTCCATGAGGATTTCCTTTCTACAGCTAATAAAAACTATTACTTCTTAATAGTGAATATGTAGAAACCCCCATTTTGTTCATTCCTGGTAGTTCTCAACTAACAGATTCTGTAGTATAGATAGTCGCACGTAATGACAGATCACAGCCATATTATTGAAAGCTTGTGGCAAGGATGGATTTCGTTCTAATGCCTGGAAATAATATTCTAAAGCCCTAGTATGTTCTCCATTACTTGTGTGAATAAGCCCTATATTATACAGTATGTAACTTCGATCATAAGGATCAATTTCTAGGCGCATGGCTTCGTAATAATTTTGTAAGGCTTCCGCATATTCTCCTTCAGATTGAGCTGACATTCGTTACGGTTGCTCGAGGAAACTGAGCCCCGCTTCAAAACCGTACGTGAGATTTTCACCTCGTACGGCTTCTCCTGTATGGTGTACAAGAAGGGGAATGATCTATAGAATCAAAAGGATTCTTACCCAACATCATAAACTGACAGGGGCTAGTGTCTCCATAATTAATCTCTGGCCATCCTTCTTGCAAGGATTAATTTCTGTTGTTAGAAATATAAACTTTAACAATTTCTTCGTTCTCAACGCTTCGTATTTTCCAGGGGTTCGCTACTTCGACAACCTCCGATGGTTATACGGGTATCCAGAATACAAACGAGATGGAAGTTCGTTGTCCCAACCACAAATTCTTTATCAGCTTCGGAAAGCGGATAATTCGTATGAACTATAACGAAGCCTTTGTATTGTCGATTCCTACACGTAGTGCTTCTCCCCTATGCATGTCCATGGAATAGAAACTTTTTCAAAGTCTATTTTTTCATGGATTCAACCCCTTGCTCAACACCATGATTCATAGGAAATTGAAGTATCTAGGGCTGCATCAACCGAGGATACACGGCGGAAGGAATTGTCTCATTATATTCAACTCACCTTCACTAAGCGTAAGTTTCATATGTTACAATATTCGATTTCAAAATTGTTCCGGAATCGAGAATCGAATCACACCATCTCTGTAATGAGTAGATGCTTCTTTTTCCCTTCGGGTAGTCGGAATTACCCGCAACGGAATATCTGCTACAATTGTAGGAGTCTTATCAATAGAATTATCGTTTCTCTGGGATCTAGGCATAGTCAGTTATAATTCCGTTAATCTTTCATCATTTTTTTTGAGGATAGATCCATAAAGGAAATGATCTTTCGTTATGAAAAATCATGAACATCTTTTTATTTTATTCGAAATTGGGAGTGAGTGTGTAAAGGCATCTCAATCCAATTCCCCTACGAAAGATAGATTCTCAAGTCATTATTCAATAACCAGAAAAAGATTCTTTTCCGGAGAGAATTATAAAATTCAATTTTAATTTCATTAGTTCATTAGTAATTCTGACTGAAAGATAGAATCATCAATATAAATAATCTTTTTTTTTTTTTTACAACTCTATTACAAATCTCTTATTCTCATTACTCATGATGATCCTCGAATAATCATGTTCCTTCTTTTTCCTAGACGAGTTGGGGAACTAGTAAGGAATAAAAAGAATAATATGTATGTGTTATTTATATATATATATATATATATTATGAATGACACATACATATACATATAACATCCAAATAGAATCTGATTTTGTTTTTTAGAGATCCAAGTTTCGATTTCGAAGAGGTTAAATTTTTGAAATATATCATTGGTATGGGGGTAAACGGGAAAAGTTTTTTCGTCTTTTCAGATACTTCTTGAAATTTTAAATTATTCCATTTTTACTTTGTTCCAGAGAATCGGAACAAAATAGAATAGAACTGATTCTACTCCAATAATAACAATTACTAAAAAGATCTTGTTATCTTATAAAGATATGGATTAAACTGGAGAAGTACCGTAGGAAAGATGGCCGAGTGGTTTAAGGTGTAGCATTGGAAATGCTATGTAGGCTTTCGCTTACCGAGGGTTCGAATCCCTCTCTTTCCGTATTCACACCTCGATTCTTTAGGATACATTATTCATTAATAATACAAAAATCTTAATTGTTTTTTATATCATTATTTGGATAGAATAACTATTTTTTCGCGAGGGAATGAATATCTCTAATTCGATCCAAAATATATAGCAGATAATGGAACTTTGATTAGTAATTGATTCATGATAGAACAAACATATGGGAGTAATAAAAAGAGATCCGATTCGGAGACTCATAAAGCAATTTTTTTCTATCTGAAGAATTATTATTAGAAAACCGAATATTCTCTATAAAAAATCAAGCATTTATATTCTTTTTCTAAGCTTGACGAGAATAATATTCCACAACTAGCAATTCCTTAATTTTTAAATCAATCCATTCCCGATCTATTATCTGATTAACTAATCCTATATTTTGTGGTGAATGGAGAATCAAATGATTTGGTTTTTTATATTTCCGAGAGGAATCTCTATTTCTTGTGATCATAGCTTGAGATTTTGGCCGATCTCTTATAGTAATAACATCTTTGGGTTTGCAACGATAACTTGGTATGTTTATTGTACAATCATTGACCAGAATATGTTTATGGTTAACCAATTGTCTTGCTCCGGGAATGGTAGGAGCCATACCCAACCCAAAAATGATATTATCTAAACGCATTTCGAGCAATTGTAATAATACTTGGCCTGTTGAGCCTTTGGCTCCCCTAGCAATACGAACATATTCAAGTAATTGTCGCTCGGTTAATCCGTAATGAAAACGCAACTTCTGTTTCTCCTCCAAACGAACACGATATTTAGAGGCTTTTTTACTAGAAGTAGATCTGTTAATAAAATCAGGCTTTTTTTTGTGCGTTTTCTGAGTTAGTCCTGGTAACCTCCCCAGACGACGTATTATTTTTACGCGGGGTCCTCGGTAACGGGACATAGGAACTCCTTGTTTTGCAAGAAAAATTGATGGAAAGGGGGATAGCATATATAAACTATCCGGTGATGAAACAAATGTTTAATCTGAATAAATCTTTCTTTTTTTCCCGGAAAGAATCTTTTCATTAGAAATTATTCCAATTTGTTCCTCCTCGATTCCCTAATTATTCTTTTCATATCCAATTATTGATCTCTCTCATATCTAGAGAATATCTTAACAGAGATTCGGTGAACAAACAAATGAAAAGAAATGAATAATCATCCCTATTCTTTTATTTTTCCGAATAATTAGAATAATGAGAGAGATGGGGAGGAATGACGAAGGAGGAGCCAGCTATCGAAGTCGAACCGATGACCATCGCATTACAAGTGCGGTACTCTAACCTCTGGGCTAAGCAGGCTTTATTAAAAAGAATTACGCTATGTTTTTATAAGGTAAGGAACAAACACTTTTAAATAATATTCATAATAGCTATTTAACCTCCATAATTCAATGATACAGATTGTATTCAAACTCAATAATACAGATTGTATTTAAACATAACTGAATATAATTAATTGTGACAATGATAAAATCTGCATTAATGGATCAAAAAAATCCTTATTTTTTCAATTCAGGGAGGAACGAACATTGCATGAAAACTGGAAAAATACTATAATTATCTCTGGTCATGGTAAATAATATTAAACGAAAGATATGTTTTTCTTTATAGTTCAATAAATAAGTTTTGGTGAAACTGCAAAAGGAAAACATGGAATATGCTTCATTCTTATTCTTTCGGAGAGGAGGGTATGGCGAAATTGGTAGACGCTGCGGACTTAATTGAATTGAGCCTTAGTATAGGAACTTACTAAGTGATAGCTTTCAGATTCAGGGAAACCTCGGTGGAAAGAATAGGCAATCCTGAGCCAAATTCCGTTGTTTCGTTTTATGAACGAACGGAATAGGTGCAGAGACTCGATGGAGGCTATCCCAACAAGTGATCCTCAATACCGTATCTATGAAATAAATCATATAGATATAAATTATATGGATATAATGTTTCATCTATTCCTTGAAGAGGAAGAAGTGAAAGATACTATCATAGATCATACTCAGATCATGTTATTGTCTGACCAATAATAAGATGCTTAAGTTGATTTAAAATTCGAGGATCATTCATCATTCAATATATTTATTTTTCTAAAAGATATTTATTATTTAATATCTAACGGATCAATCTTATAGTGGATGATTGGACGAGGATAAAGATAGAGTCCAATTTTACATGCTAATCTCAGCGACAATGTGAATTGTAGTAAGGAGAAAATCCGTTGGCTTTATAGGCCGTGAGGGTTCAAGTCCCTCTACCCTCAGAGAAGATTCAATTTATTCCAAATTAAACATCCAATTCGATATTGGGATTTGATACTTTTGGTGGAAAGAATTCCCATAGTTATAGTAGGGAATAGCCAACAAAGAAAGTTGAACAGTATAGTATTTTTCGTTTCATAATGGGATAAGGAGTAGCAGCGGCCGAGAATCGACTGGCGAACCCTCTTTATTTGATTTGAAAAACAAGCTTAACTTAAAAAGATTGCAATTAAAGTACAGTTTGTTTAATATAATAAAAGATTGCAATTACGGTACATTTTATGTAATAATAATAATATGATGGAGAGTAGATGAAGAGTAACTTATACCAACCTATTAAAATAAAGATTTGTTTACCAGTTGCTTTTTCCATCTATCATTCCCCACTCTATAATGGATAAGATTTTTTTTGGGGGGTAAATTATCTAACCGATTAAGGTTGGGATTTGAGATTCATTCACTTGGTTACAGCAGAAGGATGGGGAAAGTAGAGCCGGGATAGCTCAGTTGGTAGAGCAGAGGACTGAAAATCCTCGTGTCACCAGTTCAAATCTGGTTCCTGGCATACTATCAATAGTGATAATTCCACTACCGTGAAAGTATGATCATTTTTTAAATAAGGAAGGGGCATCGTACGTATGTTTCGTTTCTTCCTAGTCCTAGTGTCTCTATCCCATCCCAACGCCTTGTATTCAAGACTTAGGGATCAATTGGAAAAACAAGGTTTTCGTTGAATAAATGGAATCTTTTTTCGGAATGAATATAAGTCAAATATTCTTTTTTGCATAGAATGCGTGATCTTTGATCATACATAAATGAATCAAGATCCTTTTTACATATTACATAAGAAAGGAGGTTTTTGTTGTTGCAAGTGGATAAGACCATGCTGTGCTATTAACAAGAACCTCCTGATCTTCAAATAATCCTATTTGATAAATAATAAGATGTTATTAATCGGAAGAATAGTCATTGCAAAAATCTTTATTATTTCTATCTGAAAAGAATCCTGTGGCTCATAAGAATCAGGCACAATATGATCCTTACGTAAAGGCCAACCAATCCGGGTATCAGGCATCAATATACGTTCAAGACGTGGATGACTTTCATGAATAGTTCCCAGCATATCATACGATTCCCGTTCTTGGAAATCGGCACTTTTCCGGATCCAGAAGACAGAGGGAATTCTAGGATCTTCTCTCGAAACAGAAACTTTTATACATAATTCTTCGGGTTGATCTGCATCATCTTGTACTCTCGTGAGATGATATACACTAGCCAATAGCCCCCCTGGAGCCACATCATAAGCGCACTGAGAACGAGGATAATTAGAACCATAAACGTATGGAGCGACAGCTACGGAAAGCCAATTCTCGGATTTAATTTGTGAAGTCTCTATGCCTTGATAATCGAAACCCAAGGATCTATGAGCTAACCTATGTTTGGTTAGCCAAGCTGGTAATCGGCCCTACATTTCATTATCTGTAGAAGTATTTGTAGAAAAATCCAACGTATTAATTAGAGTAAAAATTTTGATGGCTCGTTCTGTTCTTTCGTATCAGATCCCTCTCTCATTCATTAATCCTTAGAAAGATACTTAACTCTTTCTTGTATTTCAGTTGTTTCGGAAAGTATTTCTGAAGTAGGGTCCGATTGAGTTTCGGGAAACTGACGAAGTAACCGTTGATTATATTCCCCGGTACGAATATTGGATATAAATTCAAACTGATGATCTGAAGTAAAGAATCTATTTCCCTGTTCAAGCTTAGTTTCATATTCATACGTTTCCCGAGCTACCTTTTTACGAAGTTTCACTATAGCGTCTATAATAGCCTCTGGTTTCGGTGGACAACCCGGTAAATAAACATCTACGGGAATTAATTTATCTGCTCCGCGAACAGTGCTGTGAGAATCTGTACTGGACATACCTCCCGTAATGGTACATGCTCCCATAGCAATTACATATTTGGGCTCGGGCATTTGTTCATATAACCTTACTGAAGAAGGAGCCATTTTCATGGTCACAGTGCCAGCCGTTATTATGAGGTCAGCTTGTCTGGGACTGGATCTTGGCACCAGACCATAGCGATCGAAATCAAATCGTGAACCAATTGACGGAGCGGATTCGATGGAACAACAACTGGTACCATGAGGAAGTGGCCATAAACTGGAGAGCCTAGCCCGATTCGAAAGATCATTAAAAGTAGTTGAGACAATCGAATTTGGGGTTGTCCGATCAAGTAAGGATGACTCTATTGAATTTATCACTGGCTTTATAGAATTATAAATCTTATTTTCACAACTGAAATATTTATAGGTTGAGACCATTCCAATGCTCCTCTCCGCCGTGCATAAACCGAACCAACAATTGGAATAATAACAGGAATGAAAGCTTCGATGAAAGCAGGTATACCCAATTCGCGAAAACTCATAGCCCATGGATAAGGAAAAACTGTTTCAACATCAGGAGTAACGGAAACTGGAGCAAACATATAATAACGAATCTGGAATTGGATCCGAGCATCTCCCATAGGTTCTATACCTGATTCGTAACTAATAAACTTTTCTGGTCCCTTACTAACAGGTGCTAAAGCGCTGGAAATTGGAAAAGCTACCAGGGGAATCAGGCTAGCTATCGGTAAGAATAGCAAGAAAAAGTTGTATTTCGGGATTGAGAACATGAATACACTCCCGTGAAATAGAAATATATGGGATTGTCGATTTTATCGATCGAATCCCTATCGAAGAATGAATAAACGGAGTATTCACTATACATATATATTATATATCCCCTTGTTTCAAATTTATTGATCATTAATCGAGTGGGACTATACAGCATATAGAATACGAAAATCCTATTTATTAATCTGTTTATTTAACTTTCATTTACTTCAATAGTTTGCCTGACCTGTGTGTATCCTTTGTGATATTCTTGAGTGTAGTTGTTTTGCAACTTACCATACCGAACAATTAATCAAACAAACGAAGAGGTGATATTGTGGTGTGGTAACGATCCGGTATCGCGTGAATTTATTTGCCAAGAGCTTTTGGCGCTGAATGAACAACGGGATCAGTGATGTTGGTAGGACATTCCCTATATGTACCTGTTGAGCTGCTTCCTCGACATATTATATTCATCATGAGGTATTAACATTGGGGGAGAATAAAGAAAGGCCGAAAGATATTCATATACATACCTTATTTTATTGGTTAACCACGCAACTCGGCCACAACCATTCGAAAATGGCCATGATTTATACGGTAAAGATCATGAGAAATAATCTAATATTCCTTAACGAAAAACCAAATCTTTGATTTAGGTCTTTCGGAACAAAGCAAAGAGAGTCTATCCTATTATTCATTACCCGAGATCAAAATCAAACTACTTCGGATCCATTTCGATAGAGACTGCTTCGGCATATCTAATAATTCTCCCCTTTCCTTGAAATAATTAGGTATATTACGGAAGTCGGGAAGAATTACCATTTTCATGATGGGTTATAGGTACCATACCGAACTTAGTGGAGAGGGAGGGATAGGGCTATACGGATTCGAACCGTAGACATTCTCGGTAAAACAGCTCAATCTTGTTCTTCCTAGAGAATATGCTTTGAACTGTTTCAGGAACCCAACATGCAGCTTTCTCGCATTGGGCTCTTCCATCAACCAAGGAAGGGATTAGTTGGTCTGCCATCCTTTCTTCTTCCGAAGAGATAACGGGATGGCTCCGTGTGCTTAAAGAATTTTCCTAAAGCAATCCCAAAGTCTTTCAAAAAGTTTATCATGTTGACGTAGGTCTGCCTGATTTCCCAGCATGGATTTACTCAAAAAGAGTTTCTATTGTTCGAGGAAAGAGTATGAGACTCTATACACCTTGAAGTTCATAGAACGAAAATAGAATATCTCGAGGTCCTCGTATTGTCCCCATCATGCTTAGCATTGAATAAAATCGGATTTTACCATATCAACATTAACTAAATTGTGAATCTAAGTGATAAACCCAATTAATTTTTTGTCATGCTACTGTTCTCCTAGATCGATAGAGTAAGACATAGATATTTCACATAAGATCTCTTATGTGAATCGAATGAATCGATAAACATTTTTGAGAGGCATTGGCGCACGTGTAAACGAGGCGCTCTACCGCTGAGCTATAGCCCTTTTCTTCCATTCAGATAATAACTTTATCTATTAACTTCTGTCAAGGTGGATATCATATAAAAATGCTTTAACAAATCTTATTGGATTATTGCCCTGTATTGCTTATAAGTGCAACAATGGTTACAATGAAGATGACCTACTTAACTCAGCGGTTAGAGTATCGCTTTCATACGGCGAGAGTCATTGGTTCAAATCCAATAGTAGGTAAAACTTATTAGATTCCATTGAAGGATCAATAGCATCTAATAAGTTTTAATAATCTCTTAGTAAAAAAGGAAAAGTTTTTTTTAGTAAAAAGAGAAAGGGTTTTTGGAAATCCATTTCTCTCCGTTACTTATTAAAGAATAGTTTAATTAGAAGCGGAAGATAAAGTAGTATTGATAGCTTCTAACCGTGCTTTAGCTCTTTTGGACGCCAAATTAGCCTCAATAGTTTGTTTTCTACCTTCAGCCTGAGCTAGTTCAGTTCGAGCTATTTGGAAAGCCTCTCGAGCCTCTTCAGGATCGATCTCTGTAGCTTCTTCCGCCTCATTTACCAATATAGTTATTTGATTATTATCCATCATAGCAAAACCGCCCATTAACGCCATAGTAGACCATTGCCCATTGAGACGTACTTTCATAATTCCTATATCCAAAGCTGTGAGAAGTGGAGCGTGATTAGGTAATACGCCAATTTGACCACTATTGGTAGATAGGATGATCTCTTGAACTTCTGAATTCCGGACAGTTCGATTAGGAGCCATTACACGAAGATTTAGGGTCATTTTCTTCACTCTCCACTTGCTTGTAAGGTTGCAGCCTTCGCGGTAGCTTCATCAATATTACCTACCAAATAAAAAGCTTGTTCGGGGAGACCATCCAATTCTCCAGAAAGGATCATTTGGAAACCTTTGATTGTTTCTACGAGAGTAACATATTTTCCTGGAGAACCGGTAAAGACCTCTGCTACAAAGAAAGGTTGTGATAAGAAACGTTCGATCTTTCGTGCTCTTGCTACAGTTAAACGATCCTCCTCTGATAATTCATCGAGTCCAAGAATAGCTATAATGTCTTGAAGTTCTTTATAACGTTGTAAAGTTTGCTTAACTCCCTGCGCAGTTTCGTAATGTTGTTCGCCCACAATCCAAGGTTGAAGCATAGTAGAAGTTGAATCTAAAGGATCTACAGCTGGATAAATACCTTTGGCAGCTAATCCTCTTGATAGTACAGTAGTCGCATCTAGGTGTGCGAATGTTGTAGCAGGAGCAGGGTCAGTCAAATCGTCCGCAGGTACATAAACTGCCTGGATGGAGGTTATAGATCCCTCCTTTGTGGAAGTAATTCTTTCTTGCAAAGTACCCATTTCTGTGCTGAGAGTTGGTTGGTAGCCCACAGCAGAAGGCATTCTACCTAATAAAGCAGAAACTTCAGATCCTGCTTGAACGAAACGAAAGATATTGTCAATGAATGGGAGTACGTCTTGCTTATTAACATCTCGAGGATATTCGGCCATGGTTGGAGCGGTTGAACCAACTCTCATACGAGCTCCTGGTGATTCATTCATCTGACCATAGACTAAGGCTACTTTTGACTCTGAAATGTTTTGTTCATTAATCACCTTTGATTCTTTCATTTCCATGTAAAGGTCATTCCCTTCACGGGTACGTTCTCCCACTCCAGCAGATGCGGATACACCTCCATGAGCCTTAGCAATGTTGTTGATCAGTTCCGTGATTGGTACTGTTTTTCCTACCCCAGCTCCTCCGAATAATCCAATCTTTCCTCCACGACGGTAAGGAGCCAAAAGATCTACTACTTTAATTCCTGTTTCAAAAATTGATAATTTAGTATCTAACTGTGTAAAGGCTGGAGCAGGTCTATGAATAGGAAATGTTGTGCTAGCATCTACGGAACCTGAATTATCAACAGGTTCTCCAAGAACATTAGAGATTCATCCAAGAGTAGCTTCACCAACTGGCACACTCGGAGGGGCTCCTGTGTCAATAACTTCCATTCCTCTCGTCAGACCATCCGTAGCACTCATAGCTACAGTTCTAACCTTATTATTTCCCAATAATTGTTGTACTTCACAAGTAACACTAATCTCTTGACCAGCCGGATTTCGGCCTTTGACTATTGAAGGGTTATAAATATTGGGCATCTTACCTGGAGAAGAAACCACATCTAAGACTGGACCAATAATCTGAGTAATGTGTCCTACATTCTTGTCAACAAATGCGGAAACCCCAAGAACAAGAGGATTTTTTTTCATGAGATTCCAATAGTATTAAATTTGTTTGCTGATTGTACTGATAAAGATCCTTGGTATTAAGTCGATCGGTTAATAATGAATAAAGAAAGTTACATTTACATCTCGGTTTACTTATTCACATTCAATATAAATTAGTCAATTTCTATTCTAGCTCATACTCCCAATATGTGTGAGAGAGTTCTCTCTATTCTATTATTAGGGGAAAATGAAGGACTTTCACGGAATTCTATATAGAATGGGAATTTCTATCATAAATACTAATTAGCATTAGCTCTTTTTGTTTCTCATTTGAAAATCGAATACCTTAATTTCTTTCTATTCTCATCAACCAACCAGTTTAACACTTAAGAGGTTCTGGGTCAATATGGGGAAGACTCAGGAAGAAACTCGAATGAAATCTGCACCTCCTACATCAAAAGTATTTTCTTCCAAGTTATGAATAAATTAATTGAACATTATCCTCTGTTTCCGGGGGGGTATATGGTTGGTGTAAGTGGCGCAGAAAGGAGCTCCTCCTTTCATTCTCCCTCCTCGAACAGTAATTGATTTCTATGCAAATATTTGTTTGGAAACAAATATTTCAGTTTTGTTTAAAAAAAAAAGACTTACTAAGATGAAGGAAGATCTCACTAATATTAAAGCAACTAGGTTGCATCACATATCAAGAACAATATACAATGGTAGTGTTTCATCATCGGGAAGTATCTCTGCCCGAAGATAGGCAAGTATAGTAAGACGGATATTCTATTCATCGTCGATGTTTGCAAAAATTTTGTTGTCGAGCAGACCTTATCCTTGCAAGAGTTATCAATTGAATTGTAGGGAGGGACCCATGTCACCACAAACGGAGACTAAAGCGAGTGTTGGATTCAAAGCTGGCGTTAAAGATTACAGATTAACTTATTATACTCCTGAATATAAGACCAAAGACACCGATATTCTGGCAGCATTCCGAATGACTCCTCAACCTGGAGTGCCACCTGAGGAAGCAGGAGCTGCAGTAGCTGCTGAATCTTCCACCGGTACATGGACCACTGTCTGGACCGATGGACTTACTAGCCTTGATCGTTACAAAGGTCGATGCTATGACATCGAACCCGTTGCTGGAGAAGAAAATCAATATATTGCCTATGTAGCTTATCCTTTGGATCTGTTCGAGGAAGGTTCTGTTACTAACATGTTCACTTCCATTGTAGGTAATGTATTTGGATTTAAAGCTTTACGAGCTCTACGTTTGGAAGATTTGCGAATTCCTCCTGCTTATTCCAAAACCTTCCAAGGTCCACCTCACGGTATCCAAGTTGAAAGAGATAAATTGAACAAATATGGTCGTCCTTTATTGGGATGTACTATTAAACCGAAATTAGGTTTATCTGCTAAAAACTACGGTAGAGCAGTTTATGAATGTCTTCGTGGTGGGCTTGATTTTACTAAAGATGATGAAAACGTAAATTCTCAACCGTTCATGCGTTGGAGAGACCGTTTCTTATTTGTAGCAGAAGCTATTAATAAATCTCAAGCGGAAACGGGCGAGATTAAGGGTCATTACCTGAATGCTACCGCAGGTACATGTGAGGAAATGATAAAAAGGGCGGTATTTGCTAGAGAATTGGGAGTGCCTATTATCATGCACGACTATTTGACAGGAGGTTTTACTGCAAATACCAGTTTAGCCCATTATTGTCGGGACAATGGTCTACTCCTTCACATTCACCGCGCAATGCATGCTGTTATTGACAGACAAAGAAACCATGGTATTCACTTCCGTGTATTAGCTAAAGCATTGCGTATGTCCGGTGGGGATCACATTCACTCCGGTACTGTGGTGGGTAAACTTGAAGGGGAACGTGAAGTAACTTTAGGTTTCGTTGATCTACTTCGTGACGACTACATCGAAAAAGACCGAAGTCGCGGTATTTATTTTACCCAAGATTGGGTATCTATGCCTGGTGTTTTGCCTGTAGCTTCAGGGGGTATTCACGTTTGGCATATGCCCGCTCTGACCGAAATCTTTGGAGATGATTCTGTATTACAATTCGGTGGTGGAACTTTGGGGCACCCCTGGGGGAATGCACCAGGTGCAGTAGCTAATCGAGTTGCCTTAGAAGCTTGTGTACAAGCTCGTAACGAGGGACGTGATCTTGCTCGTGAAGGTAATGAGGTTATTCGCGAAGCTTGCAAATGGAGTCCTGAACTAGCTGCTGCTTGCGAAGTCTGGAAAGAAATCAAGTTTGAATTTGATACGATTGACACACTGTAATTTAGTTAGTTTCACTAGTTGATTCATTTTTCTTTCACCCTAATCTTTGAAAAGAGATTAAGGTGAAGGAAGAATAGAAAAATATATTCTTCCTCTTTGAAGGATAAAATACAATAACTGAATCTTATCTTAGGGGAATCACTAAAAAACTGAGTTTTTCAGTCAAGATTCCATCCCATTTAAATAGGGTAGGGTTTGCAGCTCAGTGGATCCGAGCCCATGGTTCCGAACCATGAAATCAAGGGTTCAAATCCCTTCTAGCCCATCGAAAAAGAATATGTATATGTTATTTCTATCTTTAATATTAGAACATAGAATTTTTTTCTAACCAAAAAATCATATTATGTTTTTCCTTACTTATTCAAATTGTTTTTCCAATCTGAACGAATCTCATTGGATAACCAACCAGAAAAAGGTTCTATCGTACCATCAATCATAAAAGATGGGTGATTGCCATTCAAGCAAGCATCCAAATTAATAATTACATTTTTGTATCGAATCATTCTATCTCGGATTAATCATGCAGAATCACATTCTTCTATTAGATCAGAATATTATGATTGAACTCGTATAGTCGACCCTTTCAATGGGAGAGATAGAAAAACTTGCAAAGAAAGTGTGAATATCTATTTTTTTTTTTTTTAAGAAGATGATACAAATACGGATATAGACAAAAACTATATAGAAGTTGAGACTATTAATAGAGGATCACATCACGGATTGTGTGTGACAGTCGTAAGAACATGCTTTACATGACACGAGACAAAATAGACGCATGTGAAGAACGTGGATAATCATCTGTGAATGAGTAGTACAGAAAGAATTGAACCATCGATCGCGGCACCCGGCATTTCATGGATAAAATGACTCGATATTTTATTAGATTCTATGATAGAGATTCTTATAAGATAAGAATCGTATCACTTTTTATTAAAAACGAATAGTTCAACTGATGCTATTCAGTTGGGTATAGGTAAATTGAAAGGGACCCTCATGGGAAGTCGTTTGGGTGGGCGGGCTTCATGGTAGGTGAAAAGGTGTCCTATCAAAAACGATAAGATTTATACCATTAATTTAATTATTGTGTGGGGGAGTGTGTACGTAAGAAGAAACTTCGAGTCCAATGCAAATGGCTAAGATTCCTCCCGCTCCATATATTCATCAAGCATAGAAAATTTTATTATATATAGTGATTCTTACATCAACTGTTGGAGCTACTGCAAGTTTCGGTATGTTGGGAGATATCATTCCATTCATTATTGCCGGACCCAAAACATACGTTGCATCCGCAGTTAAAAGAATAATCGAAACCACATTACGCCATATCTAACAGTTTAAAAACTTTATTTGATCATGGCTTAATTTAATTGATTGTTTTACGTAACCTTTTAAATTAAAAGTTTTGCCAAGTTAAAAAATCAAATCTTATGTTATGATTCAGCTCCCTGCAAAAAACGTGATAATTATTATTCCAGATAATTATTACGTTCTGTTTTTTCTTCGATCCACTACTGTTTTTCACCTCCCTATTATCAGTTGATCTCTTATCCATCCAAAGATTTTTTTACTTATCAAATCAGTTTTTATCCCATTCTTTCATCACTTAAGTGTTATAATCTCTTCGTATACAAAAAGATAATAACACTAATATAATCTTATTTAAGTGTTAATATTCTAATAGGAATATATTTGACTCAATTCGGATTTGATAAAAAAAAAAAAAAAAATATTGAATCAAAAATAATTTTATTAATTAATCAAAATCTTCAATAGAGAAGAAACAGAATTTTCAGAAATCTCTCTCACGAGAGAGTTATAATTAGTTTCCCTATTCGTTTCTACAATAAAAAAAAAAAAATATTATTTAAGGTGATTTTTTTACGACAGCAGCTTCTTACTCACATTCCATTTCCGTGCCCCTAGTAGGTTTAGTTTTTCCAGCAATCACAATGGCCCTTTTGTTCATATATATTGAGGAGGACGAGATTGTATAAAATTTAATCTAATACAATCTTATCAATATATTTTTTTAGATTTTAGAATGAAAGAATGTCTTTATTTCCTGTTCAAACAAGCATGGTAAAAACATTTTGAACGATTTTGAAGAATCTTTTGTTTCTTTATCCACAACGAGTTCAAATTTGGACCACCATCTTTCCTTTCAGAGAGAGTATACATCGGATATTAGTTCCTGTATGAAGAAACGAAAAGACTTTTCTTTACTTTAAAAAAATCTCTCTATAATATGATAAGAAAAGTATTTTAGTCGATATATATGGTCGAGGAAAAATGACCTCTGGAACAAGAAATCGAAATCTGCTATTCCGTCCTATCATTCCCGCTATTCTGTCTCACGACATTCAGCAAGATCCAGGAGACTCTGTTACGAATTGGCAATCCGAATGGCTTCGGGTGGAACCTATAACAGGGTCTCGAAGAATAAGCAATTTTTGTCGGGCTCGCATCGTCTCGTTGGGTGCACTGGGATTCTTTTTGGTTGGAATCTCCAGTTATCTCGGTAAGGATCTGACACCCCTCCCGTTGTCATCTCAGCAAATTATTTTTGTCCCACAAGGGATTGTAATGTGTTTCCACGGTATTGCAGGTCCGTTCTTCGGCTCCTATTTATGGTGTACCACTTCACGGAATGCAGGTAGTGGTTATAATCGATTTGACAAACGAGAAGGAATTGTTTATCTTTCTCGTTGGGGGTTTCCCGGAGAAAATCGTCGGATTCGTATTCGATTTTCCATGAAAGATATCCAAGCGATACGAATGGAAGTTAAAGAAGGTATTTATCCCCGTCGTGCTCCCCACACGAAAGTAAAAGGTCAGCAGGATATTCCTTTGACTCGTACTGGTGAACACTTAACCCTGAGAGATATGGAAGAAGAAGCTGCTGAGTCGGCTCGTTTCTTGCGCGTATCGATCGAGAGACTTGAAAACGAACCTCAAAGAAATGGATATTTTTTTAGTTGTTGAATAACAAATAATAAAAATGTAGAAAGATGAAATTCGGGAATTCAAAAAAAGTTCTTTCTTATGCGGTTCTCTCTCGTCGAAGTATAAGTAGCACTCACGAATTTGAAATCGGAAGTTTTTCAGTGGTTATCAAATGCACCTTCTCGTTCTTTAGAAGGAGCTTATAAAGCTAGCAAGCGAATACGGCATATAAAAAAAGATTATTTGTCCTATAAATGTTCGATTTTATATTCGAAACACCCTCGGCAAGCTATCGTTTCGTATATGAATACGGAATTAAATAACTCCGTATTCATAATATATTGGAGTGTTTTAGAATATAAAATTAGCATTCATTCACTAAATCTTTTGAATAAATTGAGATCGATTATATCAAAAGGATTTTATATTTCTATTGATCCACATTCGTTTTTTTCTAATGTTGATCAACGGCTTTGCATTTTACCAGAATCGAATCTTTATAATATTTGGTCATACCTGTCGAATATTCCATTTTTCCTCTCTACTCCTCGAAAACCAAAAGCTTCAAAAAATATTAAGAAAACATTTAAAAAAAATCAATTTGATTATAGGAATGAAAGGAACTTTCAAAATAAAAATTATATTATTTCAAGTGACTTATTTAGGAGAGAGTCGAATAAAATCGAACAAATGAATAGAAAATTAGCTTGGATTGAGGCAACCTCGAATGATCCAGATAATTGGAAACGATATTATTCTCTTCTTCCTCCCCCGTCCGAGATGGAGGATACTTTGGAAAAAAGATTATCCTTCTCAGAGTCAAAAGATTCGATAATTACCACGATAGCTTATGAATCTATAGGTCTTGTACCTCGTTCCATAACTCGTACTTCATCTGGATTCCAAACAGGGTTGATAGGTCAGTCAAGTTCATCAGTACTTCATGAATTCCGATTGGCTAAGTATCAAACACTAGCCTCTCTACAATATATTGGATGTTCAGTATTTATTCCTTGTGGAATCTCGATCTTCTTAAAAGGATGGTTTTCGGAACCTCGGATTGAAAATTGGTGGAATACTTACCAATCTCAAATTTTTCCTAATTTTTTCCAGGAAGAGAGAGCCTTAGAGAGGCTCCGGGAAGTGGAAGAACTCCTTCGGTCAGATAAAGTGATATTAAATTCTCTAAAAGCTCAGTCACAAGATCTCAATATGAAGATTCATGAAAAAACAATTCAATTAGTAACGATGTACAATGAAGAGAGTATTCAGACTATTCCACATCCATTAACAGATATAATCTATTTTGCTACTCTAAGTGCCCTGTTCATTCTGAATGGAGAGAGGCTCGCTGCTCTCAATCCCTGGATTCAAGAATTATTTTATAGCTCGAGTGATACAATGAAAGCTTTCTCCATTCCTTTATTCACTGATCCACGTATTGGGTTCCATTCGCCTCATGGTTGGGAAATATACATAGATTCTTTTTTATCACATTTAGGATTCGCTCGTAACAAACATATAGTATCTCGTTTTGTTTCAACCTTTCCAGTCATTTTAGATACAGTTTTTAAACATTGGATTTCCCGTCATTCAAATCGTATATCTCCTTCGATCGTAGCCACTCATCATACAACGAATGAATAAAAAAAGTTGTTTTTATTATTGATCTTACTTGAGAATAGTGTTTTTCTTTTATCCCAGAATGAATTACCAGCTATTTCCGTTTCGAATCAATTGAGAATAGAAGTATATATACTTTTCATTTTCCACCTTTATTGTTACTATAATGGCAGAGTTGCGGACACAGGTAGCTATTGTAACAACTGGGATGTTGAAGGCACCCAACTCGTGGAAATATTTAGAACAAATAATCGAACCATGCAGAAAAAAAATACTTATGATTGGATGATAAAGTTGGTGACTCAATCGATTCCGATCTTGATCATAATGACTACAATAGCTTGGCCATCTATCCCGAAAGCATATCCAATTTCTGCACAGCAGGGTTATGAGAACCCTTGAGAGGCAACTGGACGTATCGTATGTGCCAATTGTTACTTAGCTGAAAAACCTGTGGATATTGAAGTTCCACAATCTGTACTCCCGGATACCGTATTTGAGGCAGTTGTTAAAATCCCTTATGATACGCAAATAAAACAAGTACTTGCTAATGGTAAGAAAGGGGCTTTGAACGTGGGAGCTGTTCTTATCTTACCCGAAGGATTTGAATTAGCTCCTCCTGATCGTATTCCCCCCGAGATTAAAGAAAAAATGGGTAATCTTTATTTTCAGACTTATCGTCCTGATAGAAAAAATATTCTGGTAATAGGTCCTGTTCCTGGTGGAAAATATAGTGAGATTGTCTTTCCCATTCTTTCACCAGACCCTGCTACTAATAAAGAAGCTCATTTTTTGAAATATCCTATATATGTAGGTGGTAATAGAGGAAGGGGACAAATTTATCCCGATGGGAGCAAAAGCAACAATACAGTTTATAATGCTTCAGCCACGGGTAAGGTAAGCAAAATCTTACGTAGAGAGAAAGGTGGGTATGAAATAACGATTGAGAATACATTAGACGGCCGTCCGGTGGTTGATATTGTACCCCCAGGACCAGAACTCATTATTTCGGAAGGTGAATTAATTAAGGTTGATCAACCATTAACTAATAATCCTAATATAGGTGGATTTGGTCAGGGAGATGCGGAAATAGTACTTCAAGATCCGTTACGTGCTCAAGGTCTTTTGTTATTCCTCGCATCGGTTGTTTTAGCACAGATATTCTTAGTACTCAAAAAGAAACAATTTGAAAAAGTCCAATCAGCTGAGATGAATTTTTAGGTTCATATATTGTTCGAAACGAAACAAAGTTAACTGAAGCGCCTGATCAATAGAATCTCCATTTCTATCAATAGAATCTCCATTTCAGTTCTTATATCGATTGCTAATGTGTAATGAGATCGTCGATTTTAGGTTCTATACATTCGTATAATATGGTAACGGTTTCTTCAGAGACTGAGAGTCTGGAATATCATTATCCTTTTCCTTTACTACTATAAATCATTGAGGATACCACATCAAAAATATGTATTTCGGAAGGGGTGACTCAGCAAGCATTAAAACATAACATATCAGCTTGCTGAATGGTCTTTTATTCCCCATATATTCCTATTTTATATACTATAAAAATTCTTCCTTATCTATTTATAATATCTCTCAAGATAAAATGGATTGAGGTTTAGATATATATTCTGGATTGAAAAACTAACTGTTTCTATTTTGGGGAACATATTATAAAGTTCTTCTTTTTACTTGAAGAGAATGACCTTTGTTCTTATGAAGAATATATATAGTATTCTGAAAAAGATCCACGAACATAACGTATGGAGGAGAGACGGATGAACTCTCAGAAGTATCACCATCTTCTTCTACTCCTTTCCCCGAAAAAATTGAAGTCGATTTTCATATTGAGGTACGGGAAACCTGTGATCCTTTGACCTTGTTCACCAATCACCAAGAGAATATGTTCTGCATATCCTTCTGAGAATTCTTCTAGCTTATCTTATAAAGAGTGGAAAACAGATGAATGGTATGTAGAAAAGGCTTATGTTGCTTATCACAGAAATGGGGTTCCCAACTAACTCCCCGGCTCGTTTCGAAGGTGTTCTTTTCCCCAGCCCGAATCACGCTCCAAATCCCATATTAAAAATATGGGATTTCCATCATCTCAGCCTTTACGAAAGTGAATAATAATTCACATCCAATTTTTGGGAAAGGATAGTAATTTGTTGTTCTAGCAAGATCATTGATTCGTAAATTATTCTTACTTTAATAAGACTTATGATAAATCGATCAAACAATTTTTTTTGAAAGATGCTAAAAGATTTATTTGCATAATAAAAATGTCATGTCACTAAATGATTGATGACATATTATATTATCAATTGATTTTTATTTTATTTAAAATTATTAGATAGATTTATGGAATAATAAATAAGATTTTCAGGAATTTTATAATGTTTCGTTAATCTTTCTTATTTATATTTGGAACCGACTCAATAAATGAAACGTTACTTATTAATAAAACTTTGCTCATTTCGAGCTTGAAATGAGCAAAGTTTTATTATCTATTGAGTCTGGGCAAACGAACCTACCCTTGCATTACAGTATTCCTTATACAGGTTCAGTTTATCTATCCAGTCGATTCAATTATTACAGGGATGACCCTAATCCGGAGTGTGAGCCATAAAGAGGGATACCTACTAGACCGATCACAAGGGTACCAACTACGGTACCTATTAGCCACAGAGGAATCCTTCCGGTGGTATTGGCCATTTATTCTACTCCCCCTCACATTCCATTGGGTGGTCATGACTCCGAGACATGGACGGTCACGGACAATTAGAATCTTGGATCTTTCCGTATGAGGCAAGAAAGTTTCTGCCGTTATTAATTAAAAAAGTAATTGGAAAATAGAACAGCAAGTACAAGGATTAGTAACAACCCCCAATAGAGGCTGGTACGATTTAATTCCACACTCTGTTTGTTCGGATTTGGTTGTGTCATAGCTTCTTCACGCTCCAGATAAATAAGGTTTATCGTTGGATAAATTGCATTGCTGATATTGATCCTAGGAAGAAAACCGTAGGTACAGCTAGTCCATGAACGGCCAGCCATCTAACTGTGAAAATTGGATAAGTTCTATCTATAGTCATTGGTACCTCCTACAAAGATCTAGTAAATTCATCGACTTGTTCCAACGAATTGAAACGGCCAGTTATTAATGGAACCTCTTGTCGGCTCTCCGTAAAATACTCATTTGGCCGGGGACTCCCAAACACATCGTAAGCCAAACCTGTGCTGACGAATAACCAACCTGCAATGAACAAGGAAGGTATAGTAATGCTATGAATCACCCAGTACCGAATACTGGTAATAATGTCGGCGAAAGGGCGCTCTCCCGTATTCCCAGACATGGTTAGCTCCGTGTTATATATTCTTTCTTTGTAGACACAAGGGGGAATTGATTCCATGGAGGATCGAAACCGGAAGATATGGAATCTACTGATATCTCCTTGAAACCTTGTTAGATTGTCAACCTTGTACCAAGGGTATCTTTGAAGCATACTGGACCAGTATAGCTAGCGTTCTTCCGACGCAGCAAGACAACTAACTTTCAATGGGAATGAAGGAAAGGGAAAAGAAAGAATAAGATTGAAGAATTTGATCATTCTATTAGCATTGTTTGATTAACTTAATCAATATTCAAGAAAATCAGTGACTTGAGATCATTCATTTTGCGTGACCTGACCTGAGAGGAGTTTGAACGTAAAGAATCTATATGAATGTTTGCTGGAACCATTAGACATATGGATCGCAGAAGGAAAAACCAACGGATTACTATGGCTTTAGCGATTACGAACAAATAAATGTAAAGCCAGCCATTGATGCGGCTCCAGGAGAAAGAGTGGGAGTATTACAGCCCATGTAGAATATGGGACTCCTGTGCGTGCAACATTATATCTACTCTACATGGATTCGGGTCGCACGGATTACAAAAAGAATACGATTACTAATGCGGCATAGGTGAACGATGCTTTAGTAGAGAGCGGAGATCTATCCCACGAACCAAAGAACATATTCTTCGGCCGAGTGTGTGTTCCTAATGCAATAGTTTCTTCCAATAAGGAAGACCGAGTAAAGAAGAGAGATTATTACAATTAGTGAAATTAAAAATCCGCGAGATTAGATTTTAAGCCATTATGAGTTAGTTTCCAGGAGGTAACATTCCCGTGGTGATCCCGAGCCCCAAATTAACGACTTACTGGGAACCCTAATTCATCTAGAGGTACATACAAACGAAGATATTTACGATTCGGTGGATCTCGAATTCCTGCATCCCAACATGAGATGGATAACCCTTTTTTTCCTATGGCTGTATAAGATGTTTGTTTCCTTATAGGTTATGAAGCTATATCGATCGTATAGGGATAAGAATTAATTGTTTTGAAGAAACAGTAAGAATAGTTGGATCGAGAGGAATTCGTGGTAGAGTAGTATCGTCACGGGTTCAAAAGAAAAACTTCATAAAGTATTGTTGGAGATAATGAATGTAGGAATCTTATTTGGGAGCAAACGCAAACAAAGGGAAGGGGAGATGTGCAACGTGGAATGGTGGTTGCCAAGTCTGGAACTGTGAAATCCCATACTCGATTCAAAGTACGAGTCTATATTCCCTTCCTTGGGAGGAACAAACAACAATATCCTCTCCCCAGGATATCATCCAAAATTTATGTTCGTATTACTGATGCAATTGATAAGATTGAATCATTTCAACGTGATTCTGACGAAAGAAATACGAATAGTAATGCTAAGTGATTGGATGAGAATTTGCTTAATTGGACCTCTAAAATTAAAATGAAAATGTATTTTGCTATTCGTTCGTAGAGGTCATACAGTAGAATAGGAACTTGATTTCCAAGTCGTTTTATCAATTCACGGACCAGAAATCGATACGAATATGAAAAGTGATTCAGGATAACGAGTATTTGAATATAGTTCTTTCTTTTTTCTTGATGAAAAAGTGTTTTTATATCCCCATCATTCCCAATCATATATTTATTCTTCATATTCTTATTATGCGAGGGTAATGACGAATATGAAAAAGAATCTCTAATTAGTCTCAATTGGATATTTTGTACTTCGAATTAATCTTTATTTTTTGGTCATAACATAAAGAGATTTAGGTAATTGCTCTACAAGGGTGTATACTAAATTCGTTATCACCATTCAAAGTTTTTTCTACGTCTATTATAATTAGCCACTTCATATTCCTATTGGCTGCTCTAACTCCAGCTTCAGTTCCACTTACTGGCTCAAATAAGATAAAACTTATCTAGAAAATAATTATGGGGAAAATCAAGGACAATTTTCCGCCAGATGATGGTTATTGAGATTCACAGTAAACTTGGGTACTATCTAAATTAGATATTGTCTTCGTTAACTCAGAAAGAAACGGTTGAAGCTTTGCCATCCGGAATCGTATCAGGTTCGATTCCAACAACTTCAGCTGGATTATTTGTAACTGCATATTCATAATACTGACGTGGTGATCAATTGGATCTTCGACCGAGGATTAGATTACGTTTATCATCCCATACTTGCCTCCCTTCTTAGGGAGGTCAAATTGATTGATCAATAAATTCAGTTATTTGTTTTATTAATGAATCTAATTGAGTTCAAAATTTGATTATGAAAAAGAAAAACACATCAAATTCAATTTTATTATCATAATCACGCTCTGTAGGATTTGAACCTACGACATCAGGTTTTGGAGACCTACGTTCTACCGAACTGAACTAAGAGCGCTTTTTTTTTACATAAGAGATCGTGGATAGAGAGACAATCTTTTATTCTCTCCTATTCCTTGAATACCTATTGCTAGTATTCCGTAAATACCTATTCGTTCGAAGATCTCTCATACGTATGAGATTCGGGTTAGGGATGACAGGATTCGAACCTGCGACATTTTGTACCCAAAACAAACGCGCTACCGAGCTGCGCTACATCCCTCCCAACTTTCATACAAGATGAATTGTACTTTATTTAAATACTTTATTTAAAGTCTCTTGCCTACATCCCTCCATTTCTATTTTCTCATCATCCTTTCCCGCGTTGCAATCCGGTATGGAATAATTATAATAATTTAACTATATTTTTTTAAGGAACCTGAGATTCTTAAAAACAAGGAATCTCATATACAAGAACATTGAATTTGAAGCTTTTGTCTAGTCTTTTTCTTATGAACATGAAAAGATTTCTTGGTCAATAAAATCTTTTCTGACGAGGGATACTAGAGAACATTCACTGTAAATAATTATTATTCTTGGAATTCAAATAATTAAGTGATTAGATGATCATATTTGATACTATTTAATAGTAGAAAGAAATTCAAATAAATTATTATATATTTTTTACTGATTTATCGAGGTAGAATGGAAATAGTAACGTACACAGGAAGGATTTTAATAAAATTAATTACTAATAAATCACTTGAAGAGTCTCAAAAATTTAGTAAGAGAAAATAAATATATTTTGCTTATTTCTAGTACTCTGTCATTCCTTACTTATATGAATATGAACCTTCGTAGAAAAATGAATATTTCAATGAATTCAAAATTTAGTAAGAATCTTTTAAATTAAATCCAGTTTTTGAAAGTCAGAAGAAAGTGATTTAGGGGGAGGAACTTGCAATGCAAGATGTAAAAACATATCTTTCCACAGCGCCTGTTGTAGCTACGTCGTGGTTCGGATCTCTAGCTGGTTTATCGACAGAGATTAATCGTTCTTCCCCGGATGCTTTAGTTCTTCCTCTTCCCTAAGAATAGTATCCCATTTTATCATTCCGAGTTTGACCACTTTTCGAGTTAACCTATTGGTTGGAAACTCCAAAATAAATATTTGAATTAAGTCTTATCGAAGAATCAAGTTCCAATGGGAAAAAAGATGAGCTTGAAAATTCGATTTCATCGAAAGAATAGAGAATCTTATTGAATATTCCTAATAATGAAAAGTTCTTAAAATTTTTAATTATTAGATTTTTCGTCATAAGATCGGAAATTCATTTGTCTTTTTAAGATTCAAAAAATTATGGCTGAGAGTAAAGATGTGAGAGTAACAATTACTTCGGAATGTACTAGTTGTGCTCGAAACGGTAATGAAAAACATTCAGGTGTTTCCAGATATTCTACTCGGAAAAATCGTCGCAATACACCTACTCGAATGGAATTGAAAAAATTTTGTCCTTATTGTTATCAGCATACTATTCACAAAGAAATAGGAAAATAAGCAGTATTGGGGAGGTTCGTGAAACAAGCCATGAGCAAATCTGAGCGATCTTCTCGTAAACGTTCGCCACCAATTAGATCAGGAGAAACTGTTGATTATAAAAATATAAGTTTACTTTGCGGATTTATTAGCAAGCGGGGAAAAATATTATCCAAACGAATGAATAGATTAACCTCGAAACAACAACGTTTAATGACTATTGCTGTTAAACGAGCTCGTATTTTAGCTTTGTCACCTTTCGTCAATAACGAAAGTTAATTGGATATTATTAATAATAAATCTCATTGATTGAGATGAAATTGAAACAGAGAATCTGTCACATAAGGAAAAAGATTTCGATTCTCTTGTGGAAAAGAGGGTATCTTGACTTTATCTATTCACTCATTCCCAAGATTTAGTAATTCTCTCGATGTTTATACCTCCCCGGAGTGAATCCCCCGGGAGAGGTTTTTATACCTTATCCTCCTATCTATTATTCGTTAACTAACCTCTCTCGAAATTGTGGAAGAGCTACTAATATCCAATATAGCTATCTGCGCGAGTATTTTACGATTCAAAAAAACCTGGTTTTTGTATGAATGTTGAATAGATTTAGTATAAGAAACTCCATTATTTCGGGCTGCTGCATTGATCCGGGTAATCCATAAACGACGAAAATCTCTTTTTCGTTTACCTTTATCTCGATGGGAAGAAACTAAAGCCTTTATTACTTGCTGTTTACCGGTTCGAAAGATTCTCGAATGAGCTCCTCGAAATCCTGATGTGAGTTGAATAATATCTTTCCGATGTTTCCGAGCCACGTAGCCACGTTTAACTCTAGTCGTTGTTGTTTACTATATAAAAAATCACTGAATATTTAAATGAAGAATGAATGTAAAAATTCTTATATTTGAATATTCTTTATTATAGATTTTGTTCTGTTTCTTCGAATGGTAAATAGGAACAAAGGATGGATATAGTTGATTAACACACCCGCTTTGTTATGATTATCACAATATTATGGCGATTGAAGAAATATTATTGAAATTACCATTGTATTTCTCGGATGTATATCGGAATAGGATGCTATTCGATAGAATGGCATCTTTTACATAAGATCTACTTTCTCTCTACTATCCTTCATGGAATGAGATCACTGATCTTTCTGATGTAGAGAATAAAGATTCCCATGGCTTTTGCTACTTCAACCTTCCCATCCACGAATTTTTTGGATTGGGCACCTGCTCAGTGAGCAAGGGATAGGACCTTGAACTGAGAAAAATCCTGGATTCCATCGTTTCTATAGTTTCTCCTTCAACGGTGAGGCACCCCCTATACGCCGGAGCCTCTTATTTCTCAAAACGAAATGAGAATGTTATCAGTGACTCGTATAGTTTCTGATCCCCAGCTCCACCCGATTCATCGAGCAAAAAGTCTTCTTACAATAAGACTTATCCATACAATAACGGCGTGTGATCGTGAGGGTTGGCTGGGCAGCTGACCTTGTAAGTCCGTTTTTGCGACGATATAAATAAGCATCATGCCTTTCAAATTGCATTTTCTTCCTCGCTCAATGGATTGATGACCATTCGCTACCATTGAGGAATTGCTTTTCATCCTGCATCGGGGTGATCGGATTTGCACCAATGGAAACCATAAATTTCATCCCCAAAATTGGTGGATGATAGATCTGTACTTTACTATAGTATAGTGAGGGAGTTCTCCTGCCATACCGATCCCCCTACACCTCGAGTTTCTGATCTAAACGAGTCGCACATACACCCTGGTACATACTCCTCTACGCTGAGGACATCCTCGAAGGGCAGGGGATTTTGTTCTATTTCCTATCGGCTGTCTCCGATTCCTAATGAGTTGTTGAATAGTAGGCATTCTTAGCGCGGTATGCAGGATTTACTGGTTCGGATTGATCTTAACCCTAAGAGTTTATTATGAGATTTATAAACTAATCCTTAGAAGTTTATTTTTATTCTCTTAAAAGAGACTTCTAGAAAGATCGGAACTAAATTGAAACTTTATAACTCTTATTATATTTCATATCAATAAATCTTATAATTTGATTTTTCATTTATAGGATTTCTCATATGCAAGCTATTGTTCCTACTTATGAATCCGTCACACCAATCACTTATATATTTATCAGAAGTAGGGAATTAATTTTTTTTCTTCTCGAAAATTCTAGTTAATTTTTTAAATCAGTTATTAATTAGAGAGTTCGAAGAAGTTTCTACAGCTACAAGATCAGTAATGCCATAAACTTTAGCTTCTTCCGCTGACATAAAAACATCTCTTTCCATATCTTCAGAGACTACCCATAAAGGTTTCCCTGTTCTTTGTACATAAATTTTAGTAACGCAGTCGCGAAGTTTCAACATCTCTTCCGCTTCCACAAGACATTCTCCCGCTTGTCCATCATAGAAAGAACTACTAGGTTGATGAATCATCACCCTATTAATAAATGCTTATTTACTATCCTTCTTCTATTCGAGAAAGACTTGATTTAATGAACCGTACAAGCATTTTTAGTGCATACAGCTCCATAATAGATTAAATGACAATTTTTTATATTATATAATTCGTCATAATAATAATAATAATATTATTATTATTCATTATACGATATTAGATAGTAAAGATTCTGGATATCGAAGATAGACGAATAGGATAATCTATATACCATCTTTTTCTTTCAGAAAAGAAAGATATTGTGATGGTTCCATTGCCCCATACATTCCCTCATTCAGCAATCCCAAAGTTTCTTTTATCGATGTCATATGGCCATATTTCCTTTTTATTCAATATTCTTCCGGGAGTTTACGACGCTGGAATAGACCCAGGAGATATAGGATCAAATTGATCGGAGAATAAAAAGAATAGCCATGGTTGTGTTTACTATCCCGATACTTCAAGTTTTCTTTATTATGTTTGTATCAAGTTTTGTATGCCATGCTATTATTACCCTCCATTCGTTGGCGCAGGCATAGTTAGTTTTTCCTTCACATCCTTTTTCTATCCATCAAACAAAGACTCATTGGCGCGGAGCGTGAGGTAGCGCTATACGTTTAGTAATTTCTCCTCCGGCTGAAATGGAAGATCCCATTGAAGCAGCTAATCCCACGCAGATGGTGTGTACATCTGGTACTACAAATTGCATAATATCATAGATGGATATTCCTGCTAATACTGCTCCGCCAGGAGAATTAATATATAAATATATATCCTTACTCTGATCTTCTCCATTCAGGTACATCATAATACAAATAAGTTGATTTGCCATTTCATCATCTATGTGCTGACCCACAAATAACAATCTTTCTCGATAAAGTCGGTTGATTAGGATAGATTGATAGCTTTTCTTCCTTTGGAACCGCACACGCACTTTTAAGTGCATACGGCTCGAGCAGTTGAAAGAGTTAGGTATTTCTTTCTCTCGATACCCATCTTCCATAAACAACTTTTTGGTTAGATAAGAAATCTTTCTCTCATCTCAAAGGATGAGTCTTACCACTTCTAGTTCAAGTTTGTCTTTGTTTCCAAAGCACTCCATTTCCAACTTATTGAACTACCTATTAACTGATGTCCAATTTTAATTTAATGATTTTCGGCAGAATTCCCTTGTTTTCAAATAGATTCTTAATAAGATCCTTGGGTTTATGCTCCACTTCGGGGAAATATCTATCCGACTGTTACTCGCACATATGGAGCAAGTAGATCTACTGCCATTTTTCCACTCTATTCTTATTTCTGCTAGAAATGCTTGTCCATATCATTTCATCATGATCAAGAATGATTAATCTTTGATCAGTTGTTTATTTCGTTGAACGAAGCCTGAATACTTTATTGGTTTGGGCTAGCCATAGATTATCATGATTGATAAATATTTTTTCCTTTTTTCTGTAGGAGATCTCACGCTTTAGATTACTGATCATTTAGTCAATCTTAAGTGAGATAGAAGCATCTCAATCGGAAGGAATGACGGGAAGATTCCGTATAATCGAATATTTCAAACAAGTCGCACTGTACGTCAATCCAAACTATATCTTCCTCTCCGAAGATTCGAAGGGATACTTTCGGAACACCAATGGGCGTTTCTTGGGGACCAAATATTATATTGCCCCCCAATACGAGAGCATAATTGATCGGGAAAAAAGATTGTATCAATTATCTAGACCTACAGAATCTCTAGTGATTCTACCAAAGGCGTAGTAAATCGTATTATTATAGTTCCATTTCATACACATGATACGATTGATACACAAGGTGAGAGTGGCATGGACCAATGCATACCGATGAAATAAATCAAAAAACAAATATTGGATATTGGGTCTACTTTTTCCGGGCATGAACCTAATGCGATGGAGAGATAACAATTACTAAAATCCTTCTGTCCTTCCGAAGGAGATATTACAGGACTTTCTATAAGAATTCTCTCGATCATGGATCTGGATCAATAACCAGAAGGAAGAAATGGAACAGCCAATATGATGAATTGGATCGGGATACGAGGGATGGGAAATCATAACATAATAAATTCTTTTTCCTAATATTCGGCAAGTAAGTTAGTTATTTTAGAGCTTTCTCGGGGCTTCCTAATGGGAAACATCTAACAATGTAATACCTTAGAAGCTCAGGTTTTGTTCCTTACGATCGTCCAATTAAATGGACTTTGATGCCAATAAATAAGAAAACTGATTCATCTATCAAATAGATATATATCAGATTTTATAAATAAAAAAAGAATTTAATTTAGATTGTAAAAGACAGTAACTCATATGGATAGATGGAAAACTTGAACCTCTGTTTGAGTCTCCGTTCGAATAACCGATCCATTGCAGTATACTCTACCTGTTACACACATAGAATATATAATACCACTACGCTCCTCGGTTTAGTCAAGCATGATATATATTGAATCCTATTCTCAACTATGCATTATTCATTATTTATTTGAATCACTCCAATGTTTGGTGGGACCAATATATTCATTGTTATGCTGAATTGATAGATGCTAAACTATTCCTGCTCCTCTTCATTGTGAGAAAGGGAATTGGTATCTCGATCTCTTATCACGTATAACTGTAAATAGATGTGAATCCCTGTATGATTGGATAAGGGTTTAGCATCGTATCACAGTCCTTGAATGCAATAAAGTTACGTAGTGTCTACTCCCCTTCGAGAAAGGGGTATATGCATGGGTCCGCCTCGGTACCGTGTCCATACCGTTGTATCAAATGATCCTGGCCGTTTAATTGCTGTACATATAATGCACACAGCGTCAGTTTCTGGTTGGGCTGGTTCAATGGCTTTGTATGAATTAGCAGTTTTTGATCCATCCGATCCTGTTCCCGATCCCATGTGGAGACAAGGCATGTTCGTTATCCCTTTCATGACTCGTTTGGGAATAACGAAGTCATGGGGTGGTTGGAGTATCACCGGAGAAACTGTAACTAATGCAGGTGTTTGGAGTTATGAAGGCGTGGCTGCTGCGCATATTGTGTTATCTGGCTCGTTATTCTCATCAGCTATTTGGCATCGGGTATATCGGGATCTAGAAATATCTACTGACGAACGTACGGGAGCACTTACTATAGATTTGCCTAAGGTCTTCGGAGTTCATTTATTCCTTTCAGGAGTACTTCGTTTCGGATCCGGAGCATTTCACGTAACTGGTTTGTTCGGTCCCGGAATATGGGTGTCTGATCCCCATGGATTGACTGGAGAAGCACAACCTGTAGCTCCAGTGTGGGGAGCTGAAGGTTTTGATCCCTTCGTTCCAGGAGGAATAGCTTCTCATCATATTGCAGCAGGTATTCCAGGTATATTAGCAGGTCTATCCTACCTTAGTGTTCGTCCTCCCCAACGATTATACAAAGGATTACGTATGGGGAATGTTGAAACTGTTTTATCCAGCAGTATTGCTGCCGTGTTTTTTGCAGCCTTTGTTGCTGCCGGAACCATGTGGTATGGCTCCGCGACCACTCCAATAGAATTATTCGGTCCTACTCGTTATCAATGGGATCAAGGATTCTTTCAACAAGAGATAGATCGGAGGGTTCGATCCAGCAGGGCCGAAAACCTTAGTTTATCAGAAGCTTGGTCCAAAATTCCAGAAAAATTAGCTTCTTATGATTATATTGGTAATAATCCAGCTAAAGGGGGATTATTCAGAGCAGGTGCAATGGACAATGGAGATGGAATAGCTGTTGGTTGGTTAGGTCACGCTGTCTTCAGGGATAAAGAAGGACACGAGCTTTTCGTACGTCGTATGCCTACTTTCTTCGAAACTTTTCCAGTAGTTTTGGTGGATGAAGAAGGAATTGCGAGAGCCGATGTTCCCTTCAGGAGGGCAGAATCAAAGTATAGTGTCGAACAAGTAGGTGTAACTGTTGAGTTTTACGGTGGTGAACTCGATGGGGTTAGTTTTAGTGATCCCGCTACAGTGAAAAAATATGCTAGACGCGCTCAATTAGGTGAGATTTTTGAATTTGATCGTGCTACTCTAAAGTCTGATGGTGTTTTTCGTAGTAGTCCAAGAGGTTGGTTTACTTTCGGTCACGCTACATTTGCTCTCCTTTTCTCCTTCGGACATATTTGGCATGGTGCTAGAACCTTGTTCAGAGATGTTTTTGCTGGTATTGATCCTGATTTAGATGCTCAAGTTGAATTCGGAGCATTCCAAAAACTAGGAGATCCAACTACCAAAAGACAAGTAGTATAACATCGATCCAAAAATGTTTAATATATCTCGTTTTCAAAATTCAATCTATCTATCTATATAGATTAGATAGATTGAATTTCTATATCTTTAAGTAGTACGAAAGTTATCCCTATACTCTCTCACCCATATAATCGAATCTACGGAAGCATTGGTTCATACATTCTCGCCGGTAAGTACTTTAGGAATAATATTTTTTGCTATTTCCTTCCGAGAGCCACCTAAAATTCTAAACAAAGGGAAAAAATAATTTTTGGATCATCGAAAGGGTGATCCGGGATAAAAAAATTAATGACCTTCCCTAAAGACTGAGGGAAGGTCACTTAAACTAATCTTCATGCTCCTCAAAAGGATCTCTAAGTTCTTTGGAGGGTTGCCCAAAGGCAGTATACAAAGCGTGACCAGTGAAGCTGACAGGTGAACGAGATATGGAGATAGCGACCGAGGTTGCAGTTTCCATTGCTAGGTAATCCCGAGATAATGGTTTGTTTCCGTTTCCAATATAATAGTACATAAAGTTAACAAATCTCAACTAATGTAATAAGTTTTACGGCTACAAAGATTATTGACGGTATTCCCAGGATCAAACCACAACGAACCAGTGTAGGAAGTCCATTAAAACCACTTAATTCGGAATATGGTAAAGTGGCTCCTGGATGGGGAACCACTCCCATTATGGGTGTCGCAATGGCCCTATTTGCAGTCTCTCCAGTTATTATCTCGGAACTTTATAATTCCCCCGTTTCATTGGATGGGATTCCGGTGAGTTGGTAATGAACAAAAACTAAAGAATCTTTCTCCCCAAACAAATATTCCGATCTAGTGAAATAGAAAAATTTAGAAATCTTCTGTTTCATTAGATTTAATGGCTTGGGGCCCGTGGGTTAGCTCTCCTCTCCATGGTAGTTCAATCGTGCGATTCTCCAATTAGGGGATCTTTGGAATACGGGTGTGCGACTCGTCTGAATTAATCATCGATAGTACAAAGTAATTTGTCATCTTTCTCACAGAATGATCCTACCTTGCTGGATACCAATTGAATGGTTAGCATCTAAAGCGCGAGGCTCACGAAGGCATTCGTTAAATAGGAAGATTTAAACCATGGTTAATTTATGTATATCCACTATTCAAGCTTCGTTACCAAACTTTCAATAACTTTAAAAATTTGTTGACTAGAGATTCTACGATCTATTTTTCACAACTACATACTTAGGAAATGAGAGAACATTCCTATTTTCTAAACATATTTTATCAAGTTGGTGACGATAGAGAAGCTTCTTACCCATCGTACCTCCTCTAGAAGAAAAAAAAAGTCTATCGGAGTATAGTAGAAATCTAAGGTTTTCGAATATCCATCAAGGTTTCAACGAGATAATCTCTATAATTTGTTTTATATCACTGTTTTTTCAATACATATATTGATGATGGGAGAAAAGATTGTTCAAAAGGCCAACAATATTCATTCGTTTTAGAGGGAAGAAAGAGCCAACTCGGGATCAAGGCAATAAAAAACGTTATGAAAAAGATAGGTTCCACTTCTTTTTTTGTTTTGGGGAAACGAACCCTTTTTATTTCATTTCAAGGAGTTGTTATTGAAATAATTAATGAAAAGATTTCGTATTTTTGCTCAAGCCGTATGAAGAGAAATCCCCATGTACGGTTTTCGGAGGGGGAGCGTATGAAATAAAAGTTCACCCATCTCAATAAAGTATACGATTGGTTTGAGGAGCGTCTTGAGATTCAGGCGATTGCGGATGATATTACTAGTAAATATGTTCCTCCCCATGTCAATATATTTTATTGTCTAGGGGGAATTACCCTGACTTGCTTCTTAGTACAAGTAGCCACTGGTTTTGCTATGACTTTCTACTATCGCCCGACCGTTACAGAAGCTTTTAGCTCTGTTCAATATATAATGACTGAAGTCAACTTTGGTTGGTCAATCCGATCAGTCCATAGATGGTCGGCAAGTATGATGGTTCCAATGATGATTTTGCACGTATTTTGTGTTTATCTTACGGGGGGATTCAAGAAACCTCGTGAATTAACTTGGGTTACAGGTGTAATTTTAGCCGTATTAACTGTATCTTTTGGTGTAACTGGTTATTCTCTGCCCTGGGATCAAATTGGTTATTGGGCTGTTAAGATTGTAACTGGTGTACCTGAAGCTATCCCTGCAATAGGATCTCCTTTGGTAGAGTTATTACGCGGGAGTGTCAGTGTAGGTCAATCCACATTGACTCGTTTTTATAGTTTACACACTTTTGTATTACCTCTTCTTACTGCTGTATCTATGCTGATGCACTTTTCAATGATTCGTAAGCAAGGTATCTCAGGTCCTTTATAAGCAGGAAGAAACACAATAGGAATTAATATTCATATTATCTTAATAACTTTCTTATAATTAAATCATTTCATTGCCATAGATATTTTTATAAACAATAAAAAATATCTTATGGATTTTGTTTTCTATTCCGAAGTATTACCGGGTTCAGACCAATGAATAGTCGAAAATAGATTCTTTTCAGAGAGAAGATGGATTACGGGAGTGTGTGACTTGAATTATTCAACTTCGGCTATGCAGATATTCCATTGAATCTGTCACATCGACATCCAATGATAAGATGTGTCTCTATCCCGATCTCGCTCCTACAAGTAGGAGGGTTAAAACTCGGGTACAAAAATCTCGTTGGTTTTGAAAAGAGAGTCATTTCCATGATCGAATTATAATCTCGAATAGGCTTCGCGAAATCCAGTAAGTTAAAGTGAGGTATATTTATTCTTCCTTGAGAGGACAGGAATATGGTGAAGAAATGCATTCACTTCCCTTGCATCTCAATTGAAATAATACCATCGGAGTGAAAGGGAGATCCAAAGAAAAAAACGGATAGATAAGCCGGAGTGTTAACAAGTTAATACTATTACGTTCCAAAACCTTGTTCCTCCGTGGAAAGGAAAATGACTCATAAGGAATAAGATTGTCCGAAAAGCATATTGATGATCATAATGTCCAATTTTTATGGCCCACTTGGACAATGAGCATCTAATTTTAAATGGGTTTGGGAAGAATTCCTAAAACAAAGCATTAGAGATCATATAAGATTTTTATGTATCCTATAAAAAGGAAAAAAAAAAAAATATTATAGTTATTGCTTGAGCCGGATGAGAAAAATCTCTCATGTCCGATTCTCTGGGAAGAAGAATAAATCCATTATTCGCCTATCCCGATAACAAAAAAACCTGACTTAAGTGATCCTGTATTGAGAGCTAAATTGGCTAAAGGTATGGGACATAATTATTATGGAGAACCCGCTTGGCCTAACGATCTTTTATATATTTTCCCGGTAGTGATCTTAGGTACCATTGCATGTACCGTAGGTTCAGCAGTCCCAGAACCATCAATGATCGGTGAACCCGCAAATCCATTTGCAACTCCCTTGGAAATATTACCTGAATGGTATTTCTTTCCAGTATTTCAGATACTCCGTACAGTGCCTAATAAATTATTGGGCGTTCTCTTAATGGCCGCAGTACCCGCAGGATCATTGACAGTACCCTTTCCAGAAAATGTTAATAAATTTCAGAATCCATTTCGTCGTCCGGTAGCTACAACAGTTTTTCCAATTGGTACTGCAGTAGCTCTTTGGTTGGGTATTGGGGCAGCCTTACCCATTGATAAATCTCTAACTTCAGGTCTTTTCCAAGATCAATCATTCGATTCAAGATTAATTACTTGATTTGATTGTTTGATTTTCCCTTGTAGAAGAATTTGTTTCCTTCTAGTCCCATATCCAGGGAGGACTTGCATCAAAGCAAATAATCCCTAGATATATCAAAGATTTAATAAATTCTAATTATAAGAAATAGAAGTTATTTTAATAAATTCAAATGGAGTGATTTCGATTATTCCATCTGATTTTTATCATTATGATTTGAATTCATTCAATTGTAGTTTGTTTTTCTTCGAAAGAGAAACATGAAATGAGGTTATTTATTGAACCTCAAGTTTCTCTTCTAGGTAAACTTATTCCAAAACGTTTCCATGAAGCTTCCAATACCTGTTCAACAGATTTGATTCCAAAATTCTTAATTTTAATTAGATCATCTTGACTATAATCTGGAGGGTCTGGTATCGTATGTACATTAATTCTTTTAGGACAGTTATAAGCTCTCGGAGGTAATTCCGATTGGTCGATAAAGATATGTCTGGAAGTAACTTCTTTTGCCATCTGATCTACCTGAATCGACATAGGAGGAAGAACGGAACAAGACGCATTAGATTCATGTATATTCCCCATTCCATAAATCTTTTCCCCGTTTTCCGCATGTAAAAGGGGAATAAATAAGTTGATCAAACTTCGAGAAGCTTCATAAATTGCTTCTCTGGGAGTGAGACTTCCATTGGTCCATATCTCAAGTAGAAGCATCTCTTTCATTATCTTCTTGTCGTGGCTTTCAAAACAATGAATACTATAATTCACATTTCGAATAGGCGTAAGTACAGCATTCAGAGGAAAATTTCCATCTTGAGATTTTACTATATTTTGTCTACGATATCCACGATCTCTTTCAATTTTCAATTCAATATTCAAATGAATCTTTTTAGTAGTAGTGGCTATATGTTATGCAGGATCAATTATTTCAACAGAAGGTGGTAATATAGTGTCTTGAGCAGTTACCTCTCTGGGTCCAACGATAGATATGTATGCTTTTTGAATTTCAGAAGAATTGCTTTTAAGCACAATCTCTTTTAAATTAATTAAAATATCATGTACTGATTCTTGAATACCTACTATTGTAGAATATTCATGGGTTATTTTCTCAAATTTTGCAGGAGTGATACATGTTCCTTCCAATTCCCCGAGTGATGCTCTGCGCATGGCGATTCCTAGAGTATTAGCTTGACCAATTCTAAGTGGGGATATAATGAAACGACTATGATGAAGACGCTCATTTTCAACTTTAGATTCGATGCACTTCCAATATGCAGATTTAGCAGATAGCGGTACTTTATCCGTACTATTCACAATCGCTGTTCCTTCAATATTATATACATCTTTTTTTGGGAGGTCTACATCCGTTATGGGGCATAGGGGTTATGTCACGTACGAGACTCAGTACCGAACCACTTCCACAAATAGCTCGTAATGCTGTATCTCTTCCCGGACCTGGACCAGTTATCACGACTTCTGCTTGTCCCATACCCCGATCAATCAATGTACGAATAGCATTTTCCGCTGCAGTCTGAGCAGCAAATGGTGTACTTTTTTTTGCACCCTTGAATCCACAGGCACCGGCGGAGGACCGAGAAACAACTTGTCCTCTCACATCCGTAACAGTAACAATGGTATTATTAAAACTTGCTCGAATGTGAATAACACCTTTGGGTATTCTCCCACGTTTACCTCCACGTAGATTACTAATCTTTCTAATAAGTCTTGGCGTTGTTCCCATTTCCATGCATGAGAATAATGGTTATTATATGGGATTGGAAGTGATTTATACAGAGTAATTGTATATGATTCAAAGGATTAAGAGAAAAATAAAAAATTTGTGCGGAAAGATAAATAAAGATGATTATCCTTGCCTTTGCTTGTGCTTCGGATCGGAGCAAACCACCATGATTCGTCCTCGTCTACGAATTAGTCGACAATTTTCACAAATTTTACGAACAGAAGCACGAATTTTCGTGTTTGTAGTCCTTATTTCGATATAATCACTGATATAGAGAATGCAGATTTTTTCGTTATGACAATTTATTTCCTTTCGTTTATTATTCTCGACATCCAATATTACCAAAAATTCAAGAGGACCTGATCATTCGATGATGTCTATAGATTATACGTCCTTTGGTTGAATCATAAATAGGGACAGGACTTGATTCCATTTTCACTCTATCTCCCGGTAATATTCGTATATAATTACGTCTAATCTTAATCTTTCCTGGAACATGAGTTGAAACTTGACATCCATTATCTGAACAGACTCAGAACATGACATTGGGAAGTGATTCAGTAATTACAACCTTCATGTTAATCAAATTCTGTTTCTAGGAAAATCTTCTTTCAAATTAACTAATATAAATTTATATAGTATTAGTTAGTTCTTATTCGATAAAAAAGATTTCCCATCCCATATAGAAAATGAATTAAAGATATGGATGAGTTACCACACGTAACATAGTATTTCTCCTCCAATTTGCTCCTGTCGAGCTTCTCGATCTGTCATAATTCCGCGAGAAGTCGAAAGAATTGCCATTCCCATTCCACCCGAGACTTCAGGAATCTCTCTATGATTAGAATATATTCTTAAGCCGGGTTTGCTAATACGTCTCAAAGCGGTTATGTATGGTTTTTTCTTTCTCCCCTGGTATCCCAGGGTTAAAACTAAAGAACAGTTTGTACCTTCCCGATGTTCCCCAAGGTTTTCCACAGAACCTTCTTGTGAAGGAATTCTTCCAATGTTTCTAGTGATATTAGTAGCTGGTACTCGAACCGTTTCTGCCTTCCTTGGGTTAGCATTCCCTATAGAGGTGATCATATTAGCAATGGTGTCGTTACCCGTGAAAACTGATTATTATTGATATGAATAAACATGTTAATAAGTCTTTTTGAGGGAATATGCTATGTCCGAAGTACAATCTCTAGATTGATTAGAAAAAAATACATATATATTTTCCCTTCTCCATCAAGTTATAGGAGATACAATGAAATAACTAGTAGGATCAAGTAGTTGGAATATCTTAGAAAATTCCATTTTTTCGAGAGTAACTTCGGTTCATGGTTCGAAAGAGAAATCGGCTGGCAATAACTCAACCATATATTATTATATACGTTGTATTATTTATTTATTCCAGTTTTCAATTATCGAAACCATTCAAATATTGTTCATTGTAAAACTATATGATCTTTTGTTATTCGTGATACTTCGGGAGCTAATGGAACTATTTGAGTAGAATCAAATTCTCTTGATTCTCGGGCAATCGGACCAAAAACTCGAGTTCCTCTGGGATTCCCTTCCTTATTGATGACAACCGCTGCGTTGTCATCAAATCGTATTATCATTCCATTGTCACGTTTGGGTTCTTTACGGGTACGTGCAACTGCAGCTCTAACTATTCCCGATTTTTTGGGAGGCATATTCGGTACTGCTTCTCCAACCACAGCTGTAATTACGTCACCAATATTCGCATATTTACGATTACTAGCTCCTGGGATTCAGATACACATTGGTTTTCTAGCTCCGCTGTTGTCCGCTACATTCGAATAAGTTTGAGGTTGAATCATTTTTTCTTCGAAAGATCATATCCCCCAAAGCTTTTTTCTTTCTCCGGGAGAGCGTGGAAGATGGAATATGGCTAATCTCTATATTAGGGATATCTTTTCGTTAGAATTGTCTTAGAATCAGAAAGATTCTATGTTTCTTATGGAATAGATAGACATTTCCTGGTTTTGCATTTCCATAGGTGCAACAGTAATAAATTGAGTACGTATAGGCATTTTGTATGCAGCCATTTTCAAAGCCGCTGTAGCAATAGCTTCTGGTACTCCACCCATTTCATGAGGTATTCTACCCGGTTTAACGACAGATACCCAATATTCCGGAGATCCTTTTCCTGAACCCATACGTGTTTCTGCAGGTCTCATAGTGATAGGTTTGTCCGGAAATATACGTATCCATATTTTTCCACCGCGACGAGCATAACGAGTAATTGCTCGTCGTCCTGCTTCCACCTGTCTGGATGTGATCCAAGCAGGCTCAAGTGCCTGAAGGGCGAATCTCCCGAAGCAAATACGATTGCCTCGAGCAGATATTCCTTTCATTCTCCCTCTATGTTGTTTACGAAATCTTGTTCTTTTGGGGTTATAGTCGATTGTATTTCGTCTCTACTTCAAAACCGGACATGGAGGTTTTCTTTCATCCGGCTCCTTGCGAATAAAATCTTGTAAAATCTCATTTTACCAACGAAAGGATAAATATTGTTCATATTCAATAGATATATGAATTAACTAAATCGAAATTATGAAAACTCGAAAGTCTTCAAAAATTTGTGTTTTTAATTTCTCATCCTCATTCAATCAAATTGTGCAATTCTATTCATACTTCATTAGATTTTGCGAGAGAAATTTTACAGGCGAATATTGACTCTTGTAAGATTTGCTTGATGAAAATTGGATTATAGCTTTTCTAATTGTAAATATATTAATTATCGGTTTATTTCGCCATCCTATCCAATGAACAATAGGATTTATATCAATCTTATTTGTTCATAGGTTCCATCGTTCCCATAGCTTCCAGATCCACGCTTGGGTTCCCTCTCCGCAGTGGAGCCTTCTATTTCCCTTTCACAGATTCAATTTTCTTGGTATTCATTGACTTAAGGCTTTTTCTCTTTAGAATCCAGAATCATTGAATAATTCGATAATTAGTATTGATTCTATGCTTTATCACACTGCTCCTCGAAAGGTCTTATTCTTTTTCAACCATACGATTCGAAAAGAATATTTAATCATTTCATTTTTGTTATTAATATTCTTAGATAGTTTCTCGCTTCACAAATTAATATTGATTCTTTTCGTGGAGAAAGTAATACTACCTCGTAGTTAGTTTATTGGATTATGATAATATGAAGCAATGAGTTAGTTTCTAGTGTAAACTGGAGATTGGTTTCCTAGTCTTTTCCTAAGAACCTCAGTTTGAACGAGTCGCACACTGAGCATAGCAACTTTTCCAAGATATTATTTTACGAAAAGATTTTCATTATATATCTTATGCATATGGATTAGAAATAGAATGAATCGGAATTAATTTAGTCTTTCTCTCACATTGTAATACAAATTTAAAAATATGAATTGAATGGATAAAAGTAAATAAATTGTTGCTCATCTCGAAATATCCGAACTTTTATTCCCAATACTCCATGAATAGTTTTAGCAGGATAGTAACAATAATCAATTTGAGCCCGGAGAGTTTGTAAAGGGACTCTACCTTCTCTGGCCCATTCAACACGAGCAATTTCAGCTCCATTAAGACGTCCCGCAATTTGGATTTTAATACCTTTTATATTCTTTTTCTTCTCTGGTTCAATAGCTTTTCTCGTAGTTCTTCTAAATGCGACTCGACTCTTCAATTGTAAGGCAATATATTTTGCAAGTATATTCGGTTCTCCATATGTTCCCGCTATTTCCGTCGAAGTTATGTGAACTCTTCGAATTCTATTTAATAAATTACGTTGCACATCTCTCTTTAATTATTCAATCCCTTGGCCATGGCTGCTTTCGATCAATAAGGCCGGGAATTCTGTATGTATCTCGACCAGAGGTAAGTCTGTTTTTCTCTGAATTTCGACACGTGCAATTCCCACTCTATAATTGGAGGAATTCCGTATATGTCTGTGTACGTAATTCTCGATACAATTACGTACCCTTTCATCCTCCTGAAGATACTCAGAATGAATCTTTTGTTGTGCAAACCAATGAGAATGATGATTCTTAGTTATGCCGAGTCGAAAACTAAGTGGGTTAATCTTTTGTCCCATGCCATGCATCCCCCCTTCTCCCCAATAATATGAGCATAATTTTATTTATTTTTTAAATGTTTCTTTTATAAAGATTTACTTTTTATTACAATAGTTGTATGACAAGTAGGTTTATGTATTGGATAAGCCCGTCCTTGAGCTCTAGGTTGGAATCTTTTCAAAGAAGCACCTTCATCTACTCTAGCTTCACCTACGAATAAATTAGCTTTGCTTAAGCCCAGAATCTGACTAGCATTTGCTGTTGCAGAGGAAACTAATTGTAATATGGGATAACATGCTCGATAAGGCATGAATTCTAATATCATGAGTGCTTGTTCATATGAACGACCACGAATTTGATTAACTACTCTGCGTGCTTTATGAGCAGACATACGTATATGCTTAGCTAAAGCTCGGACCTCCGGATCTGAGCTATTGGTTCTCATCAAATGTTACCTCCTAATCAACGACGAGATTTTTTATCACTTTTTGCATGTCCCCGGAAGATTCGAGTAGGTGCAAATTCTCCCAGTTTGTGACCCACCATACGATCTGTTACATAAATGGGTGAATGTTCTTGTCCGTTATGAACAGCAATCGTGTGACCAATCATAGTAGGTGCGATGGTAGATGCACGGGACCAGGTTATTATCACTTTCCCTTCCTTTCTCATATTAAGACTCTCAATTTTTTTCATTGAGTGATCAGCTACAAAAGGACCTTTTCTTAGTGAACGTGTCATTGTCAACTACCCTCTGTTTTCTCCCCCTTCTGTCCAATCTCTTTAGCTATTTCTACGGCGATGAAGAATCGAAGTATCACTATATTTATTATTTTTTCGACTTCTTTTCCCAAGTGCAGTGTGACCCCAGGGGGTTAACGGTTTTTCCCTACCAATTGGAGCTCTGCCTTCACCACCCCCATGAGGATGATCTACAGGGTTCATAACTATTCCCCTTACTTCGGGACGTCTACCCAGCCAGCGTTTAGATCCAGCTTTACCCAAGGTCCGATTATTAGCATCAACATTGCCTACTTGTCCAATCGTTGCTAAGCAATTCTGGGATACTAAACGAACTTCTCCGGATGGTAATCTTAATGTAGCCAACTGACCCTCTTTTGCAATCAGTTTCGCTACAGCACCCGCTGCTCTAGCCAATTGTCCACCCTTCCCAGGTGCTATTTCCACGTTATGCACAGCTGTACCCAAAGGCATATTGGTTGGAGTAGACTCTTATTTGTCAGAAATGAGGATCTCTTCCCGAACTGTACAAGCCTCTCTCAAGGCATACAGCTTTCCAGATGCATAAAATTCTATTTATCCAAAAAATAAATCTAATTCTGAAAAATATAAAATGAAGTTTCAGAAATTCATTTTCCACATCCTAGATTTGTTTCTCCATCATCTGGCTTATGTTCTTCATGTAGCATCAGAATGAATGACTTTAGTAAATTACGCTAACATATCTTTATGTTCTGGGTAACTTGGGAGGCATATTCAACATTATTTCCATTTCCAAGGATACATTCCCACTATCCAGCTTCGAATTTGCCTTTGACCATCGAATCGAATGTGAGTAACTTGTTTACCGTGAAATATTAGAAACAAGGGCCCCTCCGGTTCCGTCTATGCTTGAGACGATACAGTCTTCTCCATATTATCTTGTCTCTAGAAGTCAGTAATTCAGTGGAAGAAAAATATTGAGCTTAATCACCCGCTACTGTTCCTCCTCAGTTTCCTTCCAAGGTCACCGAACGTAGAACGATCGGATTAGTGATAGATTTATAGGTTTCGCTTCAAACCTAACCGGTTATTTCCGATTACGTGAATTAATAATTCAAACCGCACTCAAAGGTAGGGCATTTCCTACTGAGATAGGAGCTTTTGGGCCGGGAACAACAGTATCTCCAATTTTGATTCCTTTGGGATGTAAAATATACTTTTTTTCACCATCCTCATAGTGTACGAGACGTGTGTATGCATTACGATTAGGGTCATATTCTATGGTAACAATTCTTCCAGATATACTTTTCTTATTTCGTCGAAGATCAATTTGACGATATAGACGTTTGTGACCGCCTCCTCTATGTCGGCTAGTAATAATTCCTCTGTTATTACGACCTTTATTACAGGAAAAGCCAGAGGTTAATCCCTTTTGGGGTTTAGATCGAACTATTCCCTCAAGATCCAACACGGATCGATTGCGTGTGCCTGGAGTATAGGCTCTATATAAACGGATGGCCATATTAATAAGTATTTTGAATAAAAAATAATTTTATTTTTTCGAGAATAGTGGAATAGAATTCCTGGGTTGAAGTGTGACAATCATTCGTTTATAACGAATCGGATGTTCTATTACCGAATTCACATATCTCTTTTTTTTCGGAGGTCGATGACTATTCATAGCTATTACTTTTACATCAAAAAAATGTTCAATCCAACGTTTTATTTCAGTTTTATTGGAATTTGAATCAACGTCAAAACTATGCTGTTTCTTTTCCAGTAAACGAATAGTTTTCTCCGTAAGTACCGGGTTCTTCACTCTATCCATCATTACATTCACTCCCTATTAAACTAAGTTTTCGTTTCTCAATATACACGTATATATTTCTCTAGGTAATCATAACAATTTCTACAAACATTGTATAGTTTTTCCTATAAAACAAACATTGAATTCGTTTTTCTACAAACTTTATTCAAATATCTTCTTATGTAGAGATCTTCTTTCGTGCATCCAGCAGGAATTGAACCTGCGAATTCTCCAATTATGGGTTGGGTGCTTTGACCACTCAGCCATGGATGCCAAATCTATTTCTTCATCCAAATCATTCTATGGAGTATACTCGTACTTCTCAATTGAGTAAAAATAATAATTTAAAAAAATTATTATTTTTAAATTTTAAGAATAATTAATGGT